GCATCTAATTTCTCCAATAATTTACAAGATGTGATCAAAGAATTAGAATTAAATCCTATTTATGTTTTCGAAGATTTAACTTTAGAAACAACTAAAAAAGATATTAAAATATCTACTTCAGGTCTAAGTGGTATATATATGGTAATAAATAAAAGAACAAAAGATTATTATATAGGTTCTGCAGCTACTGATAAATTTTATTCTAGATTCAGTAACCATCTTATTTATTTTAGAGGTAGTAAAGTACTTAAAGCTGCAGTAAAAAAGTATGGTTTAAGTAATTTTGCTTTTTTGGTATTAGAGTTATATCCTAATATTGTAACTAAAGAAAACAATAAGGAATTATTAAATTTAGAAGACAAATATTTGAAAACCTTAGTACCTAATTACAATATTTTAACTGAAGCAGGTTCTAGTTTTGGTTATAAACATACAGAAATAGATCGTATAAAAATGAGAGAAATTTTTAGTGATGAAAGACGAGAACGAATAGGAAGTTTAAATAGAGGTAAAAAACTAAGCCCTGAAACCATAGAAAAAATAGGGGTAAAAGCTCTTGATAGACCTCCTATGTCAGATGAAACTAAATTAAAATGTATTACTCATACGAGACCTCTTATTTTATATAATTTAGATGGTACTGTTTATGGGCAATATCCTACAATAATAGAAGCAGCTAAAGCTATTAATTGTGATGAAAAAACCATCCGAAGAGCTTTAAAAACAGAAAAAAAATTAGTTAAAAAACAGTGAAAAATTAAGGATTTATCCAATTAAATTTAAATTTTAAAACTTTTATATTAAATTATAGTCTCACTATTAACAATCTTTTTGCAATTTTTATAGAGAAAAAAAGATTAAAGTGATATAGCCCGACGGGGATATAGAATAGTATTTTAATACTATTTGGCGATGCTAGTGAAAACGATCAAAGAAGTAAATAAACTTTAAGATCGTCGGTTATATAAATGATCGCGACAGACTGGGTCACTGGTGGGTGGCTGAAATGCTGCTTAATGCATAGTCGGAACTTTTAGTTAAATACCATCCCTTTAACTAATGGAATATTCGAATTCAAAGGTATTCTAGCTTATTATTTATTGATAAGTAAGTTTGTACGTTTTACCTTATGGTCAAATGAGTCTATGGGGTATGAAAAATTATTATTCAACAGGTAAAAATTATAATAAACCTGATAAAAAATTTATGAGTTTATTTATGGGCTTAGTTGATGGGGACGGTTATATTGAAATAGGTCCTCAAAAACAGTATAATTCTTCAGAAAGTACAAGTAAAAGTACAATAAGAGCACGTTTAGTTATTAGATTACATGAAAGAGATACTTCTCTTTTAACTTATTTAAAAGATGTTTTAGGTGTGGGTTCAATATCTGCTTTAAAACCCGCGACTGATAAAGCTGGAGGTCAAGCGAGATTAATTTTCTCCAAAAAAGATCTAGTGACTGTTATTATACCTTTAATTAGAGAATATAATCTACAGTTTTTAACTGCTAATAGAGATAAACAATTTGCTTTATTAAATCATATTGTTGATAATAATATAGTACACTGAGAAAATGTTTACTTTAATCCTATAGAATGTAAATATTCAGTCGAATCTTTATTAAATTTAGATTTTTTTGCTCATTGAGTAGTAGGGTTTACAGTTGCAGAGGGTTCATTTGGAGTTAAATCTAGAGGTGATGCTTTTTATCAAATAAAACAAAAAGGTATTGAAAATTCTAATTTAATAAAAGCTATCTCACTGTTAATCGTTAACAGAGAGCCTAATATAAAAGCAGATTATACTGATAGTTATCAGTTAACTTTATCATCTAAAGCGGACGTTCAACAAGTGGTTAATTTCTTTTCTAAATCAAATGATTTATATGGATACAAATTAATTCAATATAAAGAATGGCTTGCTTACCTTAAAACGAGTAATCGATACAAAGATATTATTATTCCTAGTTAAACTAAACAAAATAAATTTTATAATTGAATACATAAATTGCCCCACATGCTTAATTATTAGATTTAAAGAGCTAGCTTTATTCTCTTTAAAGATTGTGTTATTAACTTATTATAACCTTTTCAAGTTATATATATTTTTTAAAAACATTGTGTTTTATATTTTTGGTGTTAGCTATAATTTCGTATTTACTATCTTTTCATTTTCCGTCACAAGTTCTTTATTCTGAATAAGTAAAATCCAAAGTAGAAAGGTTAATATAAATAATGCTGAATTTAAAAGTATAGATTCCCCTGATATAGATATAATATCTATAATATTTGGGTCCCTTTTAGGAAAAAGTGAGGCTGAAAAAAGAGAAAAGGGGATTTGTATAAATTTTTTTTATAAGGCTATACATTTAGATTATTCTCATAATTTATTCAATTACTTGTGTACTTTAGGTTATTGTAAACCAGAGTTTACAATAATAAAAAAAAGTTTAGGTAAAAAGGGAAAGTTATATAAGAGTATGAGGTTTTGAACTTGTATTTTGGTTAACTTTGATTGAATATACGACATGTGATATATAAATAATATAAAAACAATTCCTAATTGTATAGGTAAGTATTTAACACCGTTAGCTCTAGCAACTTTTATTATGGACAGTGGAGTTAAAACACAAGAGGGTTTAAGTTTCACCAAGAGTTTTACTTATTCAGAATGTGAATTACTGGTAAAAGTTTTAGATTCTAATTTCAAGTTAAAAGCTAATATAAAAAGCACAGGAACATATAACCAACATAAAATTTGTATACTGAAAGAAAGTATACCTAGTTTAAGAAATCAGGTTGATTGTTATTTTATTCCTTCTTTAAAATATAAATTAATATTTAACTAATGATATAAATATTAAATTAATAACACACTAGTAATTAAGTATAGTCTAGTGTTATAACGGAAAAATAATTTTACTTAAAATCCTGTTAAAGTTAAATTTGAGTTTAGCTTAATATAACACTAAGGCAATACTTGTGAAAACAGGTCAACTATGTTTGTTTAGCATATAGACCGTCGGTATAGTAAAATATCGCTACAGACTGGTTCACGAGTGGGTACTATTATAGTGCTTAATGTACAGTCGGAATTTTTTTCTTATAATACACAATTAAAGTATTATTAAGGATTTTAGTTTTAATAGTATAAATATATTATTAAACAAATACAGGTGCTTTTAATACTAATAATTGGAGAGGTAAGCCTTTGCTTTATAAGAACACAAGGCTTTATATTTGCGTTATTTTACCTAGTAAGTAAGTCGCAATTTATAAAGTACAGGGTTTGCTTGTTTTAAACATTGGAAAGTTAATATTTAACTAGAATAAGTAAATTAAAAATTTGGCAACAGTTATTACTAACCTTATAAGTGCTATACCATGAATTGGACAAGATATTGTTGAGTCAAAAACAATAACAATTAATATATATTTAGGTATTTTTATTGTATTTTCATTTTTAATTGCTGTTTACAAGAGTTTAAGTTTATTACTTTTTAAGGTTTCAGATAATGAAGCCCTTTTACCTACTATAGGTGTTGTACATAAAAATGCTTTAAAAAAAGGGAATAAAACTTTAAGATTAGATAAACAAGAATATAATTCAATACCTTCATCATTTTTAGCTTTTTTAGTTGGATTGATTGATGGTGATGGATATATTCAAATAACTAAAACTACAAAAGGATTTATCACTATGAAAATGGTAATATCTTTACACTTAGAAGATATTTCTACCTTAGAATATATATATTCTGTTTTAAAAATAGGTAAAATAAATATTTATAAGGATTTAAGAAGTCCTACTTGTAAACTAATAATAAATAAAACTGACCTACAAGAAGTCTTATTTCCATTACTTGTGCATAATAAAATATATTTCTTAACAGATACCAGAGTAAATCAATTTAATTTAGCCATGCACATATTGATGAATGATATTAAAGATTATGATCTAATAGGGGATATAAACAATATACCTAGTATTTTTGAAATACCTAAAAATCCATTTGATTATACATTATTACATTTTTTTAAAAATTGAATTGTAGGATTTACATGTCCTTGACTATACCCCGGGCTAGTTCAGTTTGTTCAAGAGAACCCTCTTACTTATAAAAGAGTAAAAAAAGAATATAAAAATTTAGTTTCTAGAAGAGAGGGTTTTAATTATCTTAAGCAAACTATAAAACAGCAAGAAAAGGTTAGACGTTATTCTACATATGCAGTTAAACCGAATAATACAGATTTAGTTGTTTGAGGTTCTAATTTGAGTTCAACAGTTGGAACAGGTCGTAATACAAAAATAGTTAAAAATATGATTGTTCTACCATCTTACCAAAAGAGTGTTGTAGTAGGATTACTTTTATCTGACGGTTATTTAGCTTCAGCTAAATCACATGAAAATCCTCATTTAGCTTTTAAACAGTCTTTAAAAAATTAAAGATACGTCTTATTTGTTTTTTCAATACTTTCTCATTATTGTAATCTTTACCCTACTGTTGTAAAAAGTATTAGAAATAATAATATTAATTTAGCCTTGTTTTTCCGTACTAGAGGTTTACCTTGTTTTTTTGAGTTGAGATCTTTATTTTATATTAATAAAGTTAAAATAGTTCCGTCAGATATATACAATCTTTTAACTCCGGTTGCCTTAGCTCATCTTATTATGGGAGATGGGTCAGCCAAGCAACATGGTTTAATTCTTTGTACTGACTCTTTTGAGTTAGTTGATGTAGTACGCTTAATGAATGTGTTAATGATTAGATACAATGTAGATTGTACATTACGCTTTCATACTCAAACTCAACCAAGAATATATATTAGACAACGTTCTATGCCTATTATCAGGGAATTGGTTAAATCTTATATGGATAAATCAATGCTGTATAAAATAGGATTGTAATACTACTAAAGATAAAGAACTTAGGGATATTTTTAGCTTATAATTTATTTTCCTGCGCTGGGCCCCGCGTAGGGGGTGGATATAAAACTAAGAAGGTTCAGAAGGTTCTTTCTTTATTAAAACGAATAATGATGGTTGTTTTCAATTAAAGCAAAGAGTACATTCTAATTTATTTGAAGCTTTTAAATTAATATTTAATACAAATAGAAAAATAGATTCAACAAATAATTATAATCAATTTGGTGTTAGTTCTAAATCTGATGTACAAAAAGTTATAAATTTCTTTTCATTTTCAGGATTACATTCTTTAATAGGACTAAAATATATACAATACGCTAAATGATTAAATAATTTACGTGAAAGTTCACGTTATAAAAATTTAAACTTCCCTGAACTGTAAGTAATGAATAGATAAATACTCCTAAATATATATTAATAATAATTGCGGGCTCCTTAAAATAATCTTATTGTAATAAGACTATTTTAGAGGCAAATGGGGAAAATTACAGGGACATCTCATAAACAACCTCCGGTTTATTAGAAGATTATCTGTAGCGGAATTTAATTCGGTATACATAAATGGATTAAAAGCGTTCAACGACTAATGAGTGAGTTATACCTACAATAAGCTCAACACGATAACCCCAAAATCTTCATTATTCCCTAGGGATCTGAAGATTTAAGAAATAGTCTAACTACACCCGTGAGGGTGTAAAGTATAAGTTAAATATTATACGAAATAAACATGTCATTTGAGGAGGTTTATACACAGATGGACCACAGTATGGCGACATACTGTTAAAAATTCTGCTTAATGCTGGAAAATCTCCAATTTTAGGATTTGCATACGGTTTATTCTTGGTAATTCTACCAATTATTAGCGTAAAAATTGCAATGACACGGAGACAATCAGCAGGGGTGAGAAGTATTTCTACTTCGGAAGCCTCTCAGAGACTACATGCAGAAGATCTTACCTACGCATATATAGTAGGTTTATTTGAGGGTGATGGATTCTTTTCTATCTCAAAAAAAGGAAAATATTTAACCTATGAATTAGGTATAGAATTATCAATTAGAGATGCGAAACTTATCTATAAATTAAAAAGTTTATTAGGTGTAGGGGTTGTAAGTATTAGAAAAAGAGGTGAGATAGAAATGATCTCTTTAAGAATTAGAAATAAAAATCATTTAAAAAATTTTATATTACCTATTTTCGATAAGTATCCTATGTTTTCTAATAAACAATATGATTATTTAAGATTTAGAAATGCTTTACTTTCAGGTTTAATTTATTCTATTAATTTACCGGAGTATACTAGAAGTGACGAGCCTTTAAACAGCATTGAATCAATTATTAGCGCCGATTATTTTCCTGCTTGATTAGTAGGATTTATAGAAGCTGAAGGTTGTTTTAGTGTTTATAAATTAAAGGACGATTATTCAGTAGCTAGCTTTGATATTAGTCAAACAGGTGGTGAAAATATAATATTGGCTATTCGTGAATATTTATCTTTCACTACTAGCGTATACTTAGATAAAACAAATTGTTTTAAATTAAAAGTAACTAGTGTTAGATCAATAGAGAATATTGTAAAATTCTTAAATAAAGCACCTGTGAAATTACTAGGTTATAAAAAATTAGAATATTTATTATGAATAAAGCAATTACGTACAATCCCTAGATACTCTAAAAAGATAAATATACCTTCAAATTATTAAAAAAGATCAAGATATAGTCCGATCAATAAAGAAATTTATTGAGTGTAGTGAGAGTGTTTAATTTATATTAAATACGTAGACTACCAACACACATGCTCTGTAAATAATGCAACTTTAAATAGATTCTTTGCATTACACTTTGTATTACCTTTTGTATTAGCTGCATTAGCTTTAATGCACTTAATAGCGTTACACGATGCTGCAGGATCAAGTAATCCATTAGGTGTTTCAGGTAATTACGATAGATTACCTTTTGCTCCTTACTTTTTATTTAAAGATTTAATTACTATATTTATGTTTATCTTTGTATTAAGTTTATTTGTATTCTTTATGCCTAATGTATTAGGTGATAGTGAAAACTATATAATGGCAAATCCTATGCAAACTCCTCCTGCTATTGTACCAGAATGATATCTTTTACCATTCTACGCTATTTTAAGATCTATACCTAACAAATTATTAGGAGTTATAGCAATGTTTAGTGCTATCTTAATTATTATGTTATTACCTTTAACAGATTTAGGGAGATCAAAAGGTTTACAATTTAGACCGTTAAGTAAAATAGCTTTCTTTGTATTTGTGGCTAATTTCTTAGTGTTAATGCAAATAGGAGCTAAACACGTTGAAACACCATTTATAGAATTTGGACAAATTAGTACAGCATTATATTTTGGACACTTTGCATTTATAGTTCCTGCTATAAGTTTAATCGAAAATACTTTAGTAGATATTTCATCAAAGCAATAATATATTAAGTTAAAAACTTTAATATAACGATCAAATTTAGTGCTAACCCTTTATTTCATAGAAGAATGCTGTAAATATTATATTTAAAGTTATTCTTAATTTTTATGTAGTAATAGGTGTGAGATATATGATTAATATTCTTTATAACTGATTTGAGTAAAAATTTATTATAAAATTTTATAATAAAAAGATTATGATGTAGTAGGTCTACACTTTGATTGCAGATCTTAAGTATGAGGTTCGATTCCTCCATAATCTTCTTAATATTTATATAATTATCTAGCTTCTTTTTATGCTGAGATCCTTTCCCTTGTAACACTGACCCCCTTTTCCTTTTTATCATTACGTGATATCAGGGGGGAATGGGGCTAGGGTGATAAAAGGGTAAAGGGAAAGAGATGGTATGAAAATAATATTCTAAATAATTTTTTTTTATTTTTTTAGTTATATTACTTCATCCGCTCTTAATTTTTTTTAATTCTTTGTATTTTTAACACAATAATAAATTGTAATCTAATTACAAAGAATTAAAAAAAAAATATAGCAATAAAATAAATTAACTTTAAATTTAATTTATTTTATATTTAAATATACACACGTATATATAAAGAATGTTTATGTTAGTGCATATCGTTCACGACCAGGAAGATAGGCACATGCATAATAATATAACTTTAAGATCATCTATAAGTATGTGATACGAAAGATGATTCTTATCTACAAATGCTAAAGATATAGGAACATTATATTTAATGTTTGCGTTATTTTCAGGGTTATTAGGTACAGCATTTTCTGTGCTTATTAGAATGGAACTAAGTGGTCCAGGTGTTCAATATATTGCAGATAATCAATTATATAATAGTATCATAACAGCTCATGCTATATTAATGATATTCTTTATGGTCAACAAAAAAAGTTTTAATATATTAAATATGAAATCGCCTTGAGTACTCTATACCAATAGAATTAATGCTGATGGTAAGTATTCGCCAGCTTCAAATTCTTCGGATATAGATATAAAAATAAGTAGTAATAATAACAATAACGGGGACGATCCTAATCCTTCGGATATGGATAAAGATAAAAAACCTCAACATAATTATGTTAAAGTTTTAGTGGAAGATCCTTTTAATAATAGAGAGACTATATTGAGAGTAACTAAAAAACAAAAAGGAGTTTATCTGTGAGAAAATTTAGATGGTGGACAAAAATATGTAGGACATTCAATAAATTTATATAATCGAATAAGTTCTTATTTTATGCCATCTATTCTCAAGACTAAAGCTCGAAGAGTGCTACGTTATTTTAATAAACATGGTTTTGGTGAAATGAAGTTAACTATATATATTATGGATGAAAATTCTAGTTTAGAACAAGTAGTAGAATTAGAACAATATTTTATAGATACTTTAAAGCCAAATCTTAATGTAGATTTAATAGCAAGTAGTTCTGGATACCATGAGCCTATGAGTACGGAAGTTAGAGAAAGACTTAGAAAAGAGAGAGGTATTCCTATATATGTTTATAATATCGAGGATTTTACTCTATTATATGTGTTCAATTCAAAACAGCATATGTATGACTCTATAAATATTCACCATATTACTTTAAATGATTGCTTAAATAAGGGAACAGTATATTTAGATACTTTCTTTTTTTCTTTAGACTTAATAGAGGAATCAAGTAAAACTAGGCTGGTAGGCCTAGAAGAGCTTAAATCTTTAGTTGCTTATAAACGAGATGTTTACAATGTTAAACATCCTGCAGCTAAAGTTATTATAGCTGAGTTTAAAGATGACTCTAGAAAAAATTTAGAATTCTCTTCATTAAATAGTTTAGCTAAACATTTAAAAGGTGACCGTCACATTATTAGAGAATACTTAACTGGTAAAAAATCAGGTTATTATCGAGGTGTATGGAAATTTACTTATAAAATTTAAAGATGTTTAATATATTAAAAATAGGCATGGCCGGGTATAGTATAAATATTATACTTTCTTTTCGCTATAATGCTGGAACTCCTTAATAGCCTTTGGAACTAGTACTACAGACTTTCTTTTAGATGAAAAGCGGTAGAATACAGTAACATTTCAAAGGATTAGGTAATCAGCCGGAAACCAAAGATAAAAGGGCTCAATATAGCAGCATAAAACGCTTTTATTTAGTAGGATCCTCAGAGACTACACGCGAAATACCTTAGTAAATATTGTACATGTATTTAAAGGTAAAGATATAGTCCAAACATTAATGAAAGTTAATGATAAAAAGTATGCCAGCTTTAATTGGTGGATTTGGAAATTTTCTGTTACCTTTATTAGTAGGTGGGCCTGATATGGCATTCCCTAGATTAAATAACATAAGTTTCTGATTACTAATACCTAGTTTACTATTATTAGTATTCTCTGCTGTAATAGAAGGTGGAGTTGGTACAGGTTGAACTATCTACCCTCCATTATCAGGAATACAAAGTCATAGTGGACCTAGTGTAGATTTAGCTATATTTGCTTTACACTTGTCAGGGGTTAGTAGTTTATTAGGGGCTATTAATTTCATAACTACTATAGTTAATATGAGAACTCCTGGTATAAGATTACACAAATTAGCTTTATTTGGATGAGCTGTAGTTATTACAGCAGTGTTATTATTATTATCTTTACCAGTGTTAGCCGGAGGTATAACAATGGTATTAACAGATAGAAATTTTAATACATCATTCTTTGAAACAGCTGGTGGAGGTGATCCTATTTTATTCCAACATTTATTCTTTAAAGATATTTTAATTATTTATTTTAATTTAGCTTTAATTTTTTTGCTACATACATTGTTGTACACAATACGAAAAATTAAAACCGTCAACACATTTAGCTTTTTATTTAAATTAAATTATAGTACTTCTTCAATAAGTAACTTTGATTTAGAACCCTTTTCTTCTAAATACAATGAATTTTTACCTGATAATAGTTTACCCTCAAAAAATTTCTTAACTTGATTTATAGGATTTACTGAAGGTGAAGGGTCTTTTATAGTAAATAACAGAGGTGATCTTTGTTTCGTTATTACACAAAGTAACCTAGATATTTATGTATTAGAATATATAAAAGAAACTTTAGGGTTTGGTAAAGTAATTTCTCAATCTAAATTTACAAGTAGATATGTTACTCAAAATAAAAAAGAAATAGAATTACTTATTCATTTATTTAATGGTAATCTTATATTGCCACGTAGAAAGGAAAAGTTTGAAAGTTTTGTAAAAGGATTTAATACATGAGTGACTAAAGGAAGAATTCAATTGAATACAGTTGAAGTAAAACATACTTTTATTTTACCTAGTTTAAATAACCATTGACTTTCAGGTTTTACTGACGGAGAAGGTTGTTTTACTTGTTCAATAAATAAAGATAAAGGATTCAGTTTTAATTTTAATATTTCTGGTCCCCCTTTCCCCTTTGGGGATGAGGGGGAAGAGAAATGAGAGCAAAATATTAAAATACTAGAACATCTTTGTTCATTATTTAATGGAGGTAAAGTATCAAAACATACTTCCGATAATGCATATGAATATAGAATAGGTGGGTTAGAAAATTGTAAGAATATATTTACTTATTTTGATAACTATAAATTAGTTACGAAAAAATCTGCTTCATATATAGCATGAAAAGAAGTACATGCAGATTTATTAAATAAAAAACATTTAGACCCTATAAAACGGGTTGAATTAAAAGAAAAAGCTAGATTAATTAATAAATTAAATTAAAATATAGGGAAAAAAAGTCAAGGTTTAACGTATAAGTTATGAAATTCTTAGGACAAATGTAAAAAGATATAAGATCCAAAAGAGTAAATATTCTATAATGAATATGCCTTAGATTTAGTTAGTATTTAGCTAATATTACTTGCAACTCTTAAATATAATGCATATATAATTGAGTATATGTTGTTGTACATATTAATAATTAATATAAGGAAAAGTTAATATAAATACTAGCAATACTAGTGTTAACGGTCAATGAAGATTTTCATTCGAAGACCGTCGGTTATTTAAGTGACCGCTACAGACTGGATCACTGGTAGGTATCTGAAATGATGCTTAATGTACAGTCGGTTTCTTCCGTATTATAAATATACGCACAAGCCCAGGGTTATAATATCACTGGTACCTGGATTTAACGAGAAAAAATAAGTAAGTTAAATTTGAAGAAATGGATTCTTTGGTCACCCAGAGGTTTATATATTAATTGTACCTGCCTTTGGTATAAGTGCGACAAGCAAGCGTACACAGTTAATGTGGCGAGATTCCACCAAACCTTTCCATTGGTTTGACCCTATCCATACAAGCGAGGAGAGTAATCACCTGGTTTGAAGCTATGGAGACAATGTAACAAAGATCCCATCTTAGAAATAAGGTCAGTGTGCTAGGGTAATAAATTCTATGATGAACGAAAGTGAATATGCATTGAGGCTTCGTAAAAGGTGAACCTTAGGGTTTTATCGCGACATATCTTTCTTATACTGGGATATGGAATGGGACAAAAGTGATACGGAGTAAAGCATACAATCTAAGGAATTTAGTAACGGTAACTGTGTATGAACTTGGTAAGCCCCTAATCTACACTTTAGCTTTAAGAAGTTTTGCAAGACCTATTAAAGTACGAAGAGAAGTAACATATAATGACCATGTCAGAAATTGTTATATAAGGTTTGGGGTAGAAGAACGTCTAAAAAGCGAATGCAGATTAGTAATAGATCTGATAGAGTTATATAACTTAATCCGAGAGGATGCTGACTTAGACATTGTGGTCATCGTAATTATAATATCTTGAAACATAAGAAACCAGCCCGGGTCCAAAACTGTGGTCATAGCAGTTAAGGGAACAAAGCAGTATCGAGAAATCGACGGTTAAACTTGTGTTCCGATTTTTAATTACCGCCAAACCTTCAATCAATTAATTTAAATTAAACTTCTGAGTTGTTAGTGCCGACTACAGTAAAGAGTCGGCAACCTAAATTAGGCTAAGATTTCGACAGAATTCGTTAAGTTGTTAGGATTGTAAAAATAACTAAACGACAATAAAGCCGGCTAAGAATTTTGCATCTGTCATGAATGCCACTTGAATTAGAAAACAATACAAGTGAAATAAGTACATGATATCTCCACTCAGTATAATAGAAATTAATTTAAACAAACAAATGAATATGACAATTACAATAAAAACAATAAATAGACAGATGTCTATTAAAGGACCGATTGTATTTAATAAATCCAAGCTTGCAATTGGCAGAAGATTTATTAATACAGAGATAAAGACCGAAAAAAAGGAATTCAAAAATGAGTGACATTTAATTAATTGAAAGAAGGCGGAAGCAGTAATTAGAGATCTTCAAGAGAAGATAGTTATCGCTACATTGAATGAGAATATGAAAGAAGTGTACTTCTTACAAATCAAGTTGAAAATTCTTAATATTACTCATCATTGGCTGAAAGAGAAGGAACGAATTTCCGAAACGAGGAATAGAAATTCTCTTAAGTATGATTGCACGAGCCGTGTGCGGTGAAAGTCGCACGCACGGTTCTAAGGGGGGAAAGTCTGAGAGGACCTACCTATCCCAATTTAGTACAACTATTTCTGCTAACTCTAATAAATCTATATTTGGTTACATAGGAATGGTTTACGCTATGATGTCTATTGGAATATTAGGGTTTATAGTTTGAAGTTGTGTTATGGCTTCACCTTATAGTGATATAAGGATTTTAATTAATTTCGCTATATGCTGGAACAGTTTAGTGCTAATTAACACCTTGAATGGTAAAAGTTTAATTAGTTATACTCAATCAGCAGACAATGTGTCCCTGAATTCTTTAAAAGATAACAAACATAGCGTCTCAGAGACTATACGCGAAACATCTTTTAGCTTTTCCGCATTCCGTACTTATTATAATACATTATTTAAAAATAATCACCATTTATCTGATGACTGATTAACTTGATTTATTGGTTTTGCAGAAGGTGATGGAGCTATCCAAACATATGCAGAAGGTAAAAGAACACGTTTTGTTCTTACTCAAAAAGAAAGTGCTATACTTTATGATATTCAACTTAAGTTGAATATTGGTGTGGTTAGACATTTTCCTCAAGGTAAAAGTGGAAAAAACAATGACTTTTATAGATTAATGATAGATGACCCTTCACATATTTTACTTTTAGCTTATTTATTTAATGGTAATTTAGCTATAGATAACAGAATTAAACAATTATCTTTATGAATTAACTCTTTAAATAATCGTTTTGGTCCTGACACTATAAAGTTCAACAATAATCCTGTTTCGATTACATTAAGGGATGGCTGATTATCTGGGTTTACAGATGCGGAAGGATGTTTTAATGTATCTATTATAGCTAATTCTAGATATACTTTAGGTCATGTTATTCGAATGCGTTTTATGTTGGATCAAAAGGATAGTATTATACTAAATAAAATATGTGAATTATTTGGATTTGGTAAAGTAACCTTAAGATCAGGAACTGAAGATGTTTATCGTTATACTGCCACAGGATTTAAAACATTGCATAATGTAATATCATATTTTGAATTATTTCCGTTATATACTAAAAAAAGTAGTTCATTAGAAAAATGATTAGCTGTACATACTCAAGTATCAAATAAATTACATTTAACTAAAGAGGGGTTAACACAAGTGAGACTTCTGCAAAAACAAATAAATTTAAATAATAGTACAACAAATAAGACAGGGGCGAAATAAAGATGAAGATATAGTCCGAAACTCCTTGTGAAAGGAGCATACAATAAGTATTGTACAACTTGTATGGATAAATAGTAAATATTTATTAACACTTATGCATCACATGTACACAGTTGGTTTAGACGTGGATAAACTTGTGTTCACGGAAAAAATCTTGCTATATGCGGGAAACTCCTTTATGGGTAGTCCGTATTTATTTATTAAGTCAGGAACAATCTACCCATATACTTATACATTAGGACAATCCGCAGGAAACTTAAGTTTTAGTACAACAGCTTCGGCTGTAACTAATAATACTTGTAATAAATATAACTTACCCTTAATATCTGATCATTTATTTAAATGTAATGATAATCTAAAATATAAAAATAATCTAGGGTTTTTTTTAGCCGGATTAATTGAAGGTAACGCTCAATTTTTAAAAAACCAAGCTTTTCCCCTAACTTTTGCTTCAAAAAGTACTTCGTTTCTTTATTTATTGAAGAAAATATTAAGGTATGGTAAAGTCATAAAGACCAGAGATGACCAAGTTAAATATATTTGTTCTAATAAAAAAGGTATGGAATATATATCTAATTTAACCCAAAATAAATTTAAATCTAATTTTAACTTTATACTTGAAGATAGAATATCTTCTACATATGAACATTCTAGTTTGGATAAAGAATCTTATACACAATGTACAGCCGATAGTCTTATAGGATCTGCTACAGAACATTGTAGTCCTGAGAAAGTATCATTGAAAGAAATTTCTTTCAATGATAGTTGATTAGCTGGATTTACTCAAAGTCAAGGGTATTTTAAAATTGATGTTGTAAAAAGTAGAAGAAATAAATTGGGTTATACTATAAGATTAGTTTATTTTTTAAAGCATCCCAATAAATTATATTTAGAACTAGTATATGGTTTGTTAAAAACGGGCTATCTTTACCAAGATATTGATAAGAATTGGGTTTATAAAAGCTTGGGGTTTAAAACTGCAGCTATTTTAATAAATTATTTTGATAGGTACCAAATTTATGGTGAAAAATACGTATCTTATTTTAAATTTAGAAGGGTATATAGAATGTTATATGAAAATAGACATTTAGAAGTTAAAGGTTTAAAAAAAATTATAAGTATTGCTACTAAAGGGTCCTCAGAGACAAGCACGCAAGAAATTTTATAGAATAATTATTATATTAATTATATTTAACTTAAGTTAAATATATTTTTATTGGAAAAGCTACGCTAGGGATGTTTGTCCTTCAATGTTTAATTAGTTCCCTTATTTATTTTTATCTTGGTTCCCACTTATCTCTGATATCATGAGTGATATAAGGGGATCTGGGAAATAAGAAAAGACACGAAAATAAAGAAGGCGAGACGAAAATCATTGATTTTAATTGGGTAAATTTCAAAAATAACTTAACCAAGCATTAGTTTTATCTATTGCTTAATCTAAGTAAATTTGAAGCGAAATTTGTTTTAGCAAGGAATTTTCTGTCTGATCCCTTGATATCACTACGTGATAAAGGGGGAAATGGGAAAGGCAAGAAATTAAAGAAGAAACAAAACCGTTCAACGACTAATAGGTGAGTATGCTAACAATAAACCTTGTATAAAACCCAACATTTTTCTTAATGTTTAGATAAAAAAAAATATCTTTCTTTCGTGCCCTCCTATTCTGACCACTACAGGGGGGGTCATGGAGGGAAAATTCAATAAAATAAAATAAATAAAACCATGTTATTTTTAAACAATCATATCTCAATAAATTTAAACAATCATATCTCAATAAATTCTCCAATTAGTTTACCTACAGTTTTAGCATTTCCTATCAATAATATAGAAATTATACTTCTTATTTTTGTAATTGTAATTTTTGTTTTATTAGTATTGGCTATTATAGGATGAGTATATTATAATGGAGAATGAATAATAGCAACTAAAGCACCACATGAAGCCCGTCCTGGTTACAAATGAGTTCTAGTTAATGGACGTTGAATTATGCGTCCTATGTCTAATATAGCCATATAGGTCCAGCGGATTTGGATCCAAATCCTTTGCATTAAGAGGTTGATTTAGTGGTAAATAGTTTAAGTGGCTATTTATATTTAGGCAGTAATTTATTCTGTCCCCTTTTCTATCATATTTTCCCCAGAGGGGGCCCGCGAATCCCTTTATCCCTGATATCACGTAGTGATAAAGGGATATCACATCCCATAATCCCATAATCTGACCCCCCTGTGGGGGTGATGGAGGGATAAGGGATAAGGGAATAGGGAAACAAGATAAAAAGGATGAGGGGAAGAGATGGCATGAATATACATAAAAGAAAAATGAAGATATAGTCTGAACCATTTTGTAAAAAATGGAAATAAATAAATAAAATTTATGATAACAAGTTGAACAGGTTAGTAAACGCACTAACTCTAAAATAATTCTAAATAAAATAAACTTTGAAGTTTTATTATATTTAATATAATTAAAAAACTCTATAAAATTAAGATACTGTCCATTATTTTGCTCTAGACAAGAGCTTACTTTACAGCAGCTACATTAATAATTGCTGTTCCTACAGGAATTAAAATATTCTCTTGATTAGCTACTTGTTACGGAGGATCTATTAAATTAACACCTTCAATGTTATTTGCATTAGGTTTTGTATTTATGTTTACAATTGGAGGATTAATAAAAATCCACTTAGTTCTCTCGACTCTTTTTTTTATAAAAAAAGAACTAAAGACTACCATATGCTGGGAACTTCTGACAATTATACTACTAGAGTTTTATATGATCTCAGTAAAAATGTATAATTTTGAACAATCAGCAGGTAACCCACAGATAAAACCATTTATCTTAGTAGGCACCTCAGAGACTAAACGTAGTCCCCTTAATATTATTAAGGGAAGATCTAGTCCGTGAAACCAAAAATGATCATTTAATAGCTTGGTTGCTTCTAATAATAATCCTTTATTGAATATTGATCTTAAATTCAATATTCGTACTTATTCTACTTCTAATTTGTCGACTCCGTACCTTTTGGGTGAGGAGAAACAGGATAATACTGATAATTTAGTTCCTTTAATTGCATATGATAACTTTAAAGAAAATAGAGTTAATATTTTAAAAGAACAAAAAGACAAATCTGGTATTTATTGTTTAATTAATAAAAATAATGGTCATTCTTATGTAGGAAGTTCTATTAATTTAGCTTCTAGAATGAGAAATTATCTTAATACTGCTTTTTCTTCTTTTTTTTTTTAAAAAAAAAAAAGACCAAAAAGTAAACAAAATATTAATATGCCTATTGTTAAAGCTTTATTAAAATATAATCCGTCTAACTTTAAACTATTAATATTAGAGCATGTAGACTTAAAAACTTTAACCCTTAGAGAAACTTATTATATAACATATGTATTGCCATATTATAATGTGTTAAAACAAGGTTATTCTTCATTAGGTTATATACATACAAAGGAAACTAAAGCATTATTATCTCAATTGGCTAAAAATAGAGTTCATACTGACGAAACTAAAGCTTTAATAGCTAGAGCTTTGACAGGTGAAAATAACCCATTTTACAATAAAAGCCGTTCTATGGAAAATAAAGTAAGAATCATTGAAGCAAAGTCTGCTTATCCTGTTTATATATACAATTCTTTTAAAGAGTTATTAATTATCTTTCCTTCTGTAGGTACTTTGGCTAAATTGATTAAATCTAATCATCCTACAATAGTTAATGTGATAAAAGAAGCAACTCTATTTAGAGGGGAATGATATTTTACTAATATACCTTACAATATAGAAGATACACCTTTAATAACTGACTGAAATTCTAAAGAATCTAAGGAATTAATTTTAAATATAAATAATAATAGTCAGATTAGGAAAGCAGTATTTGTATATGATATGGATAAGAATTTTGTTGCTAAGTATGATGGAGTAATGGAAGCCCAAAGAGCTTTAAATATAAGCCATAGTACAATCAAAAATTATGCTAAAGTGAATGGTATTTATAAAGGTTATATATTTAGATACGAAAGATTAAATGATCAAGAAACTTTTGGTTCGTAAGTGGTGTAGTTTTAGCTAACGCATCTTTAGATATAGCATTCCACGATACTTACTACGTAGTTGCTCATTTCCACTATGTTTTAAGTATGGGTGCTGTATTTGCTATGTTCTCAGCCTGATATTTCTGAGTTCCTAAAATATTAGGTTTAAATTACAACATGTTATTATCTAAAGTTCAATTCTGACTTTTATTTATAGGGGTTAGGCAAACGGGAAGACTTTTTGAAAAGACCAGTAGATTGTACAGTTCTAAAGGTGGTAATTCACCTTTAAACCCTGAAGAAGAGTTTATTATGTTTTTTGATAATGTTCAAGAAAGTAAAAAAGATATATATAAAGAGCTAAGAAAAAAAGCAGGTATATATGTTTTTATTAATAATAAAACAAATCAATTATATGTAGGTAGCAGTGTAAATTTAACTAAAAGAATGGTAAGTTATTATCATTATTACAATTCTGATAAACCATCTCAATTCGTTATTATTAGAGCAATGAAAAAATATGGATTGGATAAATTTTCTTTAGGTATTAAAGAATTTTGTGATAATGATCCTAAGATATGTTTAGATTTAGAACAAAAATGGATAGATTACTATAAACCTAAATATAATGTTTTAACTACTGCAGGTAATTCAGCAGGTTATAAACATAGTATTGAAACCATTAATAAATTAAAAGATATTCTCGGTCCCCCTCTATCACCCCCCCGCAGGGGGGGTCCGGGAAGAGAAAGAAAATCACCCTAAATTCGGTAGTACTACATCTTATCCCGGATCCCCCTTTATCACCCCCCGCAGGGGGGGTCCGGGAAGAGGGAACGAAACAAAACAGGCTATTAGTGAGGGAATAAAATTATTTTATTCAAATAATAGTCATCCTAGTAAAGGATTAAAAGGTAATCTATCTCCACAATATGGTATTGGAGGTAAATTCGTCTTTTGTTATAATAAAACAGATAAAGAATTAATTTTTCCATCTATCAATGCTGCTAAACAACATTTTAATGTTCGATGAACTTTTATAAAAAAAAACCTTGATACAAAAGAATGAGTAATTATTCAGGGTGAAGAATGAATATTGCAATCTACACAAAAAATCTAAACAAAAAAAGTACGATTAGCCCCTTCCAATCTTTCTATATGCTGGAAACTCTCATAAAGCTTAAGTACTTGGGCTCCGCCTAAGTAATAATCTTAAGTGTATCTAGACAATCAGCAGGAAACCAAAATAACCATCCCTTCCCCCTGATATCACTGATATCACTACGTGATAAAGTGATAAAGGGGGATCCGTTATAAGTAGGATCCTCAGAGACTACACGAAAGAGATTCTTGAAGATATTTATATTCAAGAATCAAGATATAGTCCACACATGTAATCTTACATTCTTCCCTTTATAACGTTGGGGGCCTACATTAGAAATTATGTAGAGTAATATTGGAAAAATTTTTCCAAAAAACTTGGCAAATTGCTGGAAAGACAATCTGGGTATTAATATATCCTTTTAGTTCAATCAGCAGGCAATCTTTCTTTATAATATAAAGAAAGCAGCTTCAACGATCAAACGCCAGGTATCCTCGATTTAAATCTAAATTAAATTTAAATAAGGATAGTGATATGATCTAAATAAAATAGTGACAAATAAGTATTATTTTATCTTTACTAGATTTACCTAAATCTATATCATCTAGTTCATATAACTTGAGTCCCAAGATACAAAGATTAAGCTTATCTAAGCGTTTCTATTCTACCAGTTCTGTTGACAAAAATTTATTTAATATAGATAATCCGGATATTAATGAACCTATTAAATTTGATTCTCTTGAACAAGGATGTGAACAAATTAAATTCAAATATTTGGGGGTTTCTGGAGTTTATAAATTAACAAACAAAAATGACCCTAATTCTTTTTATATAGGTAGTTCAAATAATTTAGCTAGAAGAATGGAGGAATACAATAAACTAACTAAAGGTTTGCGTAAACCTCATTCATCTTCAGAATTAGAAATATCTAAAACTCCAGCTTTAAATTGAAATTTGGAGTTTTTATATATTACTACCCCTCAAACTTCCTTAGTCTATGAACAATATGCAATAATCAAATTTAAACCTACTATTAATAGTAATTTAAATGTCATTCCGCGAATAAATCCGCAGTGAGGTAATAATTTGGATGGAGCTATTGCAACTATCGAAAATTTGTTATCATTATTTACTATTGGAACCGAAGGATATAATAGAATAAATGTATTCCTTAAAACTTTTAAAATAGCTAATGGCTTAATATATAAACCTGAAGATGCGGATAATAAATATTATTGCTTTTTAGTTTTTGTATACGATGTTGCTTCACCTTACGAACACCCTATTGTTTATTCTTCAATTAATAGAGCTTTAAAAGGTTTACAAATAAGTCATAGTACTTTATTAGATTATATTAATAATAAATATATTTTTGTCACGCAGCGTTCAAATCTTATCTTATCTTTTGAATCTTTACCCCTCCGGCCTAGGCCCATAAAGGACCTAGTCCTGGGCCGAAAGGTTGAAGAAGAGTTTTCTGAATATCAAGAAAAACCCACTGGGGATAGTAAACTCCGTAAACATGTTATTGTTTACAATCAAGATAATGAAGTAGTATCAGAATTTAAATCTGGTAGAGAAATGGCTAGGTATTTCCAAATTGATGGAAAAGTAGCGAGAGCCGCTATTGCTAAAGCCTTCCTTTGTGCAAAGTGTGCGAAGGGTAAGGAGGCTTACCTTAAGCTGGCGCTAGCCGGCTTGAAGGAAAGGTAAAAATTAGAAGATAAAATAATGCTTATCGTACGTTAAGCCTATTCTAGTGAATATTACACAGATAGGCTTTTTACTATTATATTTTTTTCTTTATAAACTGTATTTCTATATTTTAATTAACATTCGATAAATGAAAGATTATGTTTACGGCAAAAATTTTACACTATGTTAATTATTTTAAATTAAAAGTCTTAGCATCTAATTGTACTTCAAACAACCCTGCTTTTGAATTAATATAGCTATCAGAATAAAAAATCTAGAGTGATGAACACTATTAGATTTTTTTCTAACTATGTTCATCAGAGGTCGGCTCTTGCAAAAGACTTAATGCGACAGGCAACTATCTTTCGAAGGGTGAATTGTTATACGGTTGGGTTCACACCCCACGTGTCAATGTTAATAGGTTAAGGTACTGTAAGAGTAGATGTCAAATCAGCTTGCCAGGCGTAGTCCTGGTCGGACCTGGTGGAGACACCAGCAATCTGAGAAGTGAGCTTGGTAAAGGAATTTATCATGACCCACGTCAAGTAAACCTAAGAAATCCGATTTCTAAACAAACTAGTATCATACCTTTCATAAGAAGGTAGAGACGTCAGTGTTTCCATACGTTACTCATAAAGGTAACAGTAACGGTTAGGACCTGAGGTTGAGATTTGGAGGGTGATAAAAGGCCATTCTTCAAGTTAAAGTACGAATTTCATTATAAACAAAGATGAAAAGAATGTAGGAAATATGGTGATCAAAGGAGATTGACACTAAGCTGCATCGGCATTAAAATTATTAAAAAAAAAGTGAACAAAATTTTTAACTTACAAAATATAATTAAGGGGTGCTTATTGCCCCTATCGAATACGGATAAAGCGGATCTTTTAAAAACACGGGCTATTATGCTTTCACGACAAAATAGAGTAAAATTAGGTGTTAGTACACTAAAGTTGCATTATAGTAATGTTAAATATTATACACAAGTAAGTAATAGTTTTTCAAATTCGTTAAAATTGACTCCAGATTTTATTACTGGATTTTCAGATGCAGAAGGTTCATTTATGATTTCGCTATTATCTAATAAAAATTGACGTCATGGTTGAAGTGTTGGAGCTAGGTTTGAAATTTCTCTTCACTTGAAAGATGAGGAATTATTAAATAAAATCCGTGAATTTTTTAAAGGTGCAGGTAATATATATAGGTATGGTGAGGATGATAAAATATCCTACAGAGTTAATCGTTTAGATGAATTATTAACTATTATTATACCACATTTCAAGCTATATCCTTTAAAGACTCATAAGCAGAAAGATTTTGAATTATTTTTAAAAGGTGTAGAATACATTGATAAAAAACAACATTTAACGGAACAAGGTTTATCAAAACTAGTTGCGATTCGAGCTTCCATGAATTTGGGATTGTCAAATAGTTTAAAAGCCGCATTTCCTTTATGTGAACCTGCACCTAAACTTGAATTAGTGTTACACCCGTTAAACCCTCAGTGGGTAGCTGGGTTTACAAGTGGAGATGGTTACTTTGGAGTAAAATTAAGTTCAAGTCGTACTATAAAGACTGGAGTACAAGTTAGCCTAGTTTTTCAATTAACTCAACATAAACGTGATGAATTACTAATGAAAAGGTTTATCGAATATTTTGGATGTGGAAAATATTACCGTAGTACAAGAGTAGAATATGGAGATTACATTGTAACTAAATTATCCTACATAGCAGGTAAAATTATCCCATTTTTTGAGGAGAATCAAATAGCAGGTGTAAAAAAAAAAGATTTTAGCGATTGATGTAAAGTTGTCAATTTAATGAAGGACAAGCAACATTTAACTCCGTCAGGTTTAGAGAAAATAAAAGAAATAGTTGGCGGTATGAATAAAAATAGAAGTTTTTAACCACCAGGACTTTTTACTATTATCTAAAGATGTTTCGTTTAGAAAAACAATTTATGTATTTGAGAGTAACACTAAAGAAAATTTAACCCAATTTAATGGTGTATCTAAAGCTTTAAAATATGCTAAAGTTAATTTTTATACATTAAAAAGTTTAATTGAAAAAGGAAATTCACATAATGGTAAAATATATAGTTATAAAGATAAAATATAATTAATATAATACGTACGCCTATTTAAAGAATAGCAACATTTCTTAGGTTTACAAGGTATGCCTAGAAGAATTAGCGATTATCCTGATGCTTTTGCAGGTTGAAATTTAATTAGTAGTTTTGGATCTATTGTATCTGTAGTGGCTGCTTGATTATTCTTATACATAGTTTACGCTCAATTAGTAGAAGGAAAATCTGCAAGTAGATTCCCATGAATGATACCTCAATTCTACACAGATACTTTACAAGCTTTATTAAATAGAAGTTACCCTAGTTTAGAATGAGCTTTAAGTAGTCCACCTAAACCTCACGCTTTCGTGAGTCTTCCATTACAAAGTGGTTTAAGCGCATAAAAAAAAAAGTATAAATAGCTTAAAGATTCTTGAATAAATATCTTTCCCCTTTATCACTACGTGATAAAGGGGACCAAAAATATTTTTAAGATATAGCTATATATTACATTTCTAGAATAAAATCTAGATTTTTTTTTATTCTCATTAGCTCAATGGTAGAGCAGGATACTTCTAATATCCCGATTTTAGTTCGAATCTAAAATGAGAATATCATTTCTGACCTTAATCTAAAGTCGAAAATTCCTTATATCTCCGGGATACCCCGCGGGAACTTGTCCACGCCTTGGAGGCAAGGCTCTTCACCCCCAAGGGGAGGTGAGGGGACTAGGATTTAGGTATTTTTTTTTATAACAAATAAATATATTTTAAAGTTCTAATTTGTCTTTTAAACTCCTTTTCTGATATCCCGGATCCCCTGGTATCACTAGTGATAAAGGGGAAGAGGGATAAAGAGATAAGAGAGATGACCTGATTAGTATATATTTATTTTTCATTTATATTTATTATTTCACACGGTTATGAATAATAAATAAATAAATTTAATTATTTTTTTTTACAATGTTATATATACCAACTGTTATATCGATAGTCGAAGTTCTTTTAGTTATTGTTCCTGCCTTACTTAGTGTAGCTTATGTTACTGTAGCTGAAAGAAAAACCATGGCAAGTATGCAAAGAAGATTAGGTCCTAATGCAGTAGGATACTACGGATTATTACAAGCTTTTGCTGATGCTTTAAAATTATTATTAAAAGAATATGTAGCACCTACACAAGCTAACATCGTTTTATTTTTTTTAGGTCCTGTTATTACATTAGTTTTTGCACTACTAGGTTATGGTGTTATACCTTATGGACCTGGTTTAGCAATTAGTGATTTTAATTTAGGTATCTTATATATGTTAGCAGTTTCTTCTTTAGCTACTTACGGTATATTATTAGCCGGATTTCTCCTTTTAAAAAATAGTCCGTCTTTTATGTGAATAAAAGAATTATCACCAATTGAATTTCAAGAACGCCTTTTTAAAGGTCAACTTGAAGCGAAGCATATCTTATTTAAATGTAAAGATCATATTTCTTTATTTGTAAAATATGAACGTTCAACGACTAATAGATGAGTTCATAATAGAACAAAAATTCTGACAAGAGCAATTGGGATCTTACATTATTTTATTGTAAGATTACAGTTTTTAATTACAATAATTGTATGAAATAATATGGCCTGACTTAATTTAATTTTTTTTATGTATGCGCCAATCACACCAGTGTTATTTGAATATTCTTATATAAAGAATAACAAAAGAAAACCCTATAATTTTAATGTTGAATCCAAGCGGTTTTACACTAAAACAACTCCTTTGTATGATTCTAAATTTAATTTTAAACAAGGTATTAACATAGAATTAAATGAAGATTTACGTATCTTGCATTCACTATACATAAAAGATTTATTTAAAGATAGAGCAGTAGCAGTAATTCCTTTTGATTCTAATTTAATTTTAGCAACTTGTAACTTAGGGGACATAGAAGAAAGATCAGCCTTTTTAAAAGAATGGGGTTCTAAAGGTGGAATATATATTATAGAATATAAATATAATCCTCTTATTTATTATATAGGTAGAACTACTCTTATAAAAAGAAGAATGAATAATCATATTAAAGCTGAAAGTAATAGTAAATTTCATGTTTTTTTAAATTTAATTGGCTTAGATCATTTTAAATTTTCCATTCTAGAAATTTGTTCTCCGGATATTGGTGAACAAGGTAAAAGAGAAAATTATTACCTTCAAAAATTCTTACCTATATTAAATACAACTTTTTCATCTTCTTATGTTGAATCTGCTATTTATACAAGTTTAACTAATAAATTAATTAGTTTAAAATCCATGTATGATAATCCTAAGGATACTAACACACAAGTAAGTAATAAACCTATTACAATATTTGTATATTCTTTTGATGAAGATAAAGGTATAAACTCTATATATGATAAATATGATAGTATGGTTGAAGCAAGTAAAATAGAAAAAATTGCTTATAATACTTTATTATTATTTAGAGACACTAATGTACCTTTTAGAGGGAAATTATACTATACTAAAACTATAATAGATTTTAATTCTACATTGGATCAAATTAAAAATAATTTAAATGATGTAAAAATTTATAGCAATATTGCTATAAAAGTATGAGCTTATGACGCTAAAACTTTAACTTTATTAAAGGGTAGCCCGTTTCAATCTAAATCTCAAGCAGCTAATCATATAGGTATTAGTCGGGATGTTGTTAATTATTTTATAGACACAAAAAAACCAGAGGGAGTTAAAGGAACTTATTTATTTAGTAAGCCACTTGAAGGTATAGAAATAAAAAACCTAAAAGAACTTTCAGAATCTATTACTTTAGGTAATAAAGTGAAAGTTTGAGCATATGATGCTAAAACATTAGATTTAATAAATAATGAACCCTTTTTTAGTATATCTGTTGCGGCGGATTATTTTAATGTAAATTATAGAACAATTAGCCGTAATTTAGACACAAAAATTTTTACAAAACAAAATAATATGCTTGTCTATCTATTTAAAAAAGAAATTAACTTAGATTTAAAAACAGAGTTAAAACTCACTCAAAATTTTAATAGTGTTCGTACAGAAGTATGGGTATATAAATTAGATGAAAAAGCAAAATTATATTTATTACCTAATCAACCTTTTAAAGGAAAAAAGGAAGCTGCGCGTGAATTACACATACATAACAATAAAATTAATGAATATTTGGATACAGGTAAAGAATATAAAGGATACTTTATATATAGTTCACCTGTTTAAAATACCATGTTTTATTCATAAAATAAAAAAAATCATATAAGTCATCAGTTCCACATTATTCTTTTTTTACTTTAACGTATTTAAACCGTCTTAATTAAATAAATTAAGATTAAGACATAGTCTGAACCAACTAGTAATAGTTGGAAGTAGAGCTTAAATAACTCTACGGTAACAACATTGGAAGTGCTAATAGTAAATATGCTTTCTTAGGTTCTTTAAGAAGTACAGCTCAGTTAATTAGTTATGAATTAATTTTAAGTTCTGCTATTTTACTAGTTATTATGTTAACAGGTAGTTTTAATTTAACTGTTAATGTAGAATCACAAAGAGCAGTTTGATTTATATTTCCCTTATTACCTATATTTTTAATATTCTTTATAGGATCTGTAGCAGAAACTAATAGAGCTCCTTTTGATTTAGCCGAAGCGGAATCGGAATTAGTTAGTGGATTTATGACAGAACACGCTGCAGTTGTATTCGTATTCTTTTTCTTAGCTGAATACGGTAGTATAGTGTTAATGTGTATATTAACAAGTATATTATTTTTAGGTGGTTATTTAATATTAGATTTTGTTTATTTATTAAGTTATTTAGACTTTTTAGTGTGACAATTATTTGTTATAGATTGAATTTTAGTTCTAGATTACTTTGTTCAAGGTATAATGAATACTCCTGCCTTAGAAGGATTTTTATATGGTTTAAGTTTAGGAGTAAAAAGTTCTATAATGATTTTTACTTTTATTTGAGTTAGAGCATCTTTCCCTAGAATACGTTTTGATCAATTAATGTCTTTCTGTTGAACAGTATTATTACCAGTAGTGTTTGCATTTATTGTACTAGTTCCTTGTATTTTATATAGTTTTGATATATTCCCTATTAATATAAGCTTATTCTAAATACCATAATATCTCGCTATGTTTAGATATATATGTATAATTAATTCTCTTATTTTTGTTTCCCTTCGGCCTTGTTTCTTATCCCTTTATCCTTTCCCCCTTCTTCCCCGTGTACCCCTCTCGAAGAGATAAGAGGGGTAAGAGGGGATCAGGGGAAAGGATATCTCTTCGAGAGAAGAAGGGATCAGGGAATCAGGAGGGAAGTGAGAGAATCTAATCATGTAATTGTTTACTTATGATGTAATTTTAGTTTAATTATATGGGAAGTTTGTATTTTTTTTTAGATAATAAATGTTATTATCTTCTTTGTTATTAATTCCTATATTAGGAATATTTTTAATATCTAGTGATATCTCTTATGATAATACGGAAAACGCGCCTTCAAAAATCAAATCTTATAAAATAACAGCTTTCGTAACATCTCTTGTTAATTTAGCAATATCTTTAGTTATATTTATATTATTTGATTTTAGTTCTAATCAATTTCAATTTGTACAAGAACATTATGATATAAATTTATTTGATATATATTTAGGAGTAGATGGGATTTCTATATATTTTGTATTATTAACTACTATAATAATGCCTATAGCTATATTATCTAATTGAAACTCAATAACAGAAAATATTAGATCTTATTTAATAATAATGTTATTATTAGAAACATTACTAATAGCTGTGTTTTTAGTATTAGATATTTTATTATTCTATGTATTTTTTGAAAGTATATTACCTCCTTTATTTATATTAATAGGTTTATTTGGATCTAGTAATAAAGTAAGAGCTAGTTTTTATCTTTTCTTATATACATTTTTCCGAAAGTGTAAAAGAGCCAAATTCCGGGCAAGCCTTAAAGCTTTAGTAACCAAGTACATAAAGGAAACTTTTTATATGGCCTGATTAATGACTCAGGGTATGGTAATATCACTAAAGATGAAGAACAATTTGTTCGTGAAATGGGTAATCGCGGATCTAAATCATTCTTGGTTTAAAGTCAAGTGTATACAGACTATAAATTTAAAGGGTGTAAAAGAGCAACGAGTAGATGGTTCTTCGAAATCTAGAATTTTAGATTTCGTAAGGTGTACTCTAGTCGCAGGACAACCTGTTTTTGGGCGAAAAATTCATTCCCGTTATAATAATATTATTGCAAATAGTAACTTTAAAAGATCATTGCACACAACCTACATAAACAAGTTGGAAGCTAAAACTAATTTAGATCCCTGATTTATCACAGGGTTAGTTGATGCAGAAGGATCTTTTATGTTAGGTTTTTTTAAAAGTGATACGTATAGAATGGGATATCAAATCCAAGCCATTTTTAAAATTGCTTTACATAGTAAAGATTTAGATTTACTATCTCAAGTTCAAAAATTCTTTGGGTTAGGTAAAATCACCAAACACGGAGAAACTTCTTCACAATATACAGTTAAATCTTTAAAAGATTTAGAAACAATCATTGCTCATTTTGATAATTATCCATTATTAGGTCAAAAATGAGCAGATTATACTCTTTTTAAAAGTGCTGTTCAATTAATTAAGGATAAAGAACATTTAAATAAACCAGGGTTTAATAAATTACTTTGTATTAGAGATTCTATGAATTTAGGTTTATCAGAAGAATTGAGATTCAATTTCCCTGAGATCAAGCCTGTACCTAGGCCATTAATACCTAAAATTAATAATATAAATCCTAATTGAATCGCAGGTTTAACTAGTGGTGACGGATGTTTTCATATTTCTATACGTAACTCTCCTACAACTAAATGGGGTAAATCTGTAGTGTTAAAATTTCATATTGTTCAACATAGCAAAGATATTGAACTAATGGAAATGTTAATATCCACTCTTGGATGTGGTAGAATTGAATTAAGGTTAAACCAATCCGCTGTATATTTTGTTGTAACAAACTTTAAAGATGTTTTTGAAAAAATTATACCACTATTTAATAAATATCAAATTAAAGGTGTTAAAGCTTTAGACTTTGCAGATTTTAAAAAAGTCTCGGATTTAATGCACAATAAAGAACATTTAACAGAACAAGGTTTGTCTAAAATTCAATCTATCAAGTTAAATATGAATTCCTTCAGAAAAAATTAATATTATTATAATTGCTGGTTAGCCAGTATGAATTGAAGTAACTCAAAATTAAAGAAAACGCAGTTATGCGAACGTATTCGGATCTTTGTTTCTATTGTTATCTATTTTAACAATATCTTCTATAATGGGAACTACTGATTTTGATGCTTTATTTAAAACTAATTTTGATTACACTACACAAGTATTTTTATTTATCGGTATTTTCATATCATTTGCTGTTAAAACTCCTACTATCTTTTTAAACAATTGATTATTAAAGGCTCACGTTGAATCACCTTTAGGAGGAAGTATAGTATTAGCAGGTATTGTTTTAAAATTAAGTTTATATGGTATATTTAGAATAATCTTACCTATATTACCTAAAGCTTCTTTAGATTATACATTTATTGTTTTTGTTATAGGTGTAATTACAATTATATACGCTAGTTTTAGTACATTAAGAACTACAGACATTAAAGAATTAATAGCTTATAGTTCTGTATCTCACGCAGCTGTATACTTAATAGGAGTATTTAGTAATACAATCCAGGGTATAGAAGGAGGTATAATACTAGGTTTGGCCCACGGATTTGTTTCTAGTGGTTTATTTATATGCGCAGGAGGTATATTATACGATAGATCAGGTACTAGATTAATACATTACTACAAAGGTGTAACTCAAATGATGCCTTTATTCTCTTTATTATTCTTTATTCTTTGTTTAGGTAATTGTGGAGCTCCTTTAACATTAAATTTTGTAGGAGAATTTATGTCATTGTATGGTACTTTCGAAAGATTACCCGCTTTAGGTGTATTTGCTAGTCTTTCAATTGTGTTCTCTGCCGCCTATACTATTTATATGTTTAATAGAATATCTTTTGGGGGTTCATTTACGAAATTTTTTGAAGAAAATATAAGTGATGTAACTAAAAGAGAATTCTTCTTATTATTCGCTCTAGTAGCCTTTACAGTTATATTAGGAATATATCCTTCTATCATTTTAGATGGGTTACATTATAGCGTGTCTAATTTAATATATAGCGGACCTGTTACTGAATCTACTAATTATATATCTAATGGTATTATCCCAAATGGTACCCATAGTTACAGTACATTCACGAAGCAAGAGATCTCATAATACTGTAGCACTATCTAAAAATAGCCTAAATTCTAACCTAAATATAGTGTTTCACGCAAAATTCGGGAAATCTACAAGATTATTATCAATAGGTAAAAGATTTAGCTCATCTACAGGATTGATAGGGTTACATTGATAAACACCTATACCGGGGCCATTTACATTTGAACCACCTGCAGGTAATCGTTTTATATGAGTAGCAAATGCTTGATGTGGTAACCCTGGTTGATTTGATAGTTTAACTGGGAAACATCACCCTTCAGGTAGTATTGTATTTTTAATTCAAAACGATAATAGCAAAATACCTTACGAATTAACAGGTTGACAATATAGAGCAATTATGAATGAAGTTCAATCTACATTAGAATTATCTGAAATGCGTAGCTTATTAAGTTTAGATTTTCCTAATTTAGGGGATTTACACTTTTATATCACAAACATAGGATTATTATTAATATTAGGAGCTTGTTTTATATTTACTCTCAAAATTTTGAGAGTAAATATAAAACCTTTAAATACTAATTATAATAAATTTATAGGGAATATTTTATTTAAAAGTAAAGAATATTTGTATGCAACTCTTCATAATATAATTGTAAATTTTATAAGAATGGTTTATATATTTACTAATAGTTCCGGGCGTCGTCTTAGACGACTGGAACTTGGCCGGGGGCCGAGAAAAAATATTTTATTTGTCTTTTTTTTAGGAGTATTTATTGTCATATTACCAATATATCCTTATGTAATATTAGATGGTTTACATTTTAATGTATTTAGTTTAATTTATAATACAAGTGGTCATAGTGCTGAATATAGTAGTAGTTTTGTATCTAATGGTACTGTACCTAAGGGTATGCGTTATTGTAGTACACTATCTCCGACGAAGCTCTAAAATAAAAAAAGATAAATTAGATCCTTGATTTATCACAGGATTCTCAGATGCAGAATCAAGTTTTGGTTGTGTAGTAGCTAAATCCGGTACTATTAAATTAGGCTGACAAGTAAGCCCTAAATTTGCTATTAAATTACATAAAAATGACTTAAATCTTTTAGCCCTGCGCGCACCTGGATCCCCCTTTGGGGGAAGAAGGGGTGCGCTGGGCTGCGGAGCAGAAGAAATATCTAAATTTTTTGGTGCAGGTAAAATATATATCTCAGGTGATGCTGCTCTTTTTGAAGTTACTAAATTAAACGATTTAACTAATGTTATTATCCCTCATTTCAATACATATCCTTTAGTTACTAAAAAAGCAGCAGATTTTATCTTGTTTTGTGACGTAGTTAAATTATGTAATAATAAAATCGCGTCATTGGATAATATCCAAACTGTTTTGAATATTAAATCTGCAATGAATAAAGGTGGTATATCTGATACATTATTAAGTTATTTCCCTGATACTATAGCTGTAACTAGACCGGAGGTTCAAACTAAAGCTATTCCTAACCCTAACTGAGTTAGTGGGTTTATAGAAGGAGAAGGGAATTTTGCTATAAAAATCCTTAAAAATAGTAAATACAAAAGCGGTTATTCTGCTAGAGTATGATTTCAAGTAAACCAACATTATAGAGATGATCTACTAATAAAAGAATTTATTAGTTTTTTTGGTTGCGGTGTCACATATAAAGATACAAATGGTATGGTAACATATTTTGTTGTAAGTAAATTGTCTGATATTATGAATATTATTGTACCTTTTCATCCCTTATCCCGGAGGGATTATGGGAACGAAAAACATCCTCTCCAAGGTTCTAAATTATGTAACTACCTGGATTTTAAAACAGGAGCTATTATATTAAATAATAAAGAACATTTAAATAGTGAAGGTTTAGTTAAACTGCAGAATTTAAAAGCTGGTATGAATAGAGGTAGAATAGACGAATAGAAAAGTATTCTCTAAATTAAGCACTCGGTTTGCCTTGAATGAGGTAATTAGACGTGGTTATAGCACCACCTTAGCGCTTAATAATAAGTCAAAGGAGGATCCTGTCGGCATTAGCTCTCTCCCCTATACTCCTATAGATCCTTGGTATTAAAATGTTTATTAGTAAATTTAAATTTTATTTATTAAATCTAATTTAATACAAATACAATCTTATTTCGTTTCGTTTTGTAATAAACGCAAATGTTTATGTGGACGTTCTATTTTTATTAGTTTCTAATCCCCTTTATCCCTCAGGGATAAAGGGGATAATTGAATTAAAAAAAATTTTTTTTTATAAGCTCTCTTCATTATCCATCAGATTCCGGAGGGAAGGACTGAAACTTTATATCCTTCCTTTTTCCCCACTTATCTCGAAGAGATAAGTGGGGGGAGAGGAGGCACCATAAAGAAGGCCGAGAACTAATTTTTTATATTTATAGTCTACGTTTTGGTCCCTTTATCACTGATCCCTTGGATCCCCTGATATCATGTAGTGATATCAGGGGGGGAATAGGGTAAGCGTGATATCAGGGGAAGTAATATAACATTAATAAAAAAAATCATATTAAAATAATGCCTCAATTAACTCCTTTCTATTTTGTAAATGAAGTAACTTTTGCTTTTGCTATAATTTTAATAACAATATACATGTTATCTAAATACATATTACCTAGATTCGTTCGTTTATTTTTAGCACGTACTTTTATTTCTAAACTTTTTAACTAAATAATCCTTTATCCCCGATATCGCCAATATCACTTTTTTTCCCCCCTTTATCACTACGTGATAAAGGGGGGATCCCGTAGGCATCCTAAAGGGATAAAAGAGGGGAAGAAAGTAGATAAATGAAAATACTGATGTTTGTCAAGATATATTTTTCAATATAAAAATCTTTTACTATTGAATACAATTATAATAATTTAAAATGGAAAAATTTAATTTAAATAGAGAAATAATTAGTCCTTTAAGTCAGTTTGAAATTAGAGATTTATTAAGTTTAGACGCACCTATATTAGGAAACTTACATATCTCAATAACTAACATAGGATTATTCTTAATGTTAGGAGGTTTATTTATATTAGCTCTTAATCTTTTAAGTACAAATTACAACAGATTAGTAGGAAATAACTGATCTATAAGCCAAGAATCTTTATACGCAACTATACATAGTATAGTAACAAATCAAATAAACCCTAAAAACGGGCAAATGTACTTCCCATTTATATACGCTTTATTTATATTTATTTTAATAAATAATTTAATAGGAATGGTAAAAAGGTGCCTTTGAAATTTCTCTTTATTCATTTTAAATTATCATGCTTATTCTACACAAATAAAAAATAGCTCATATTCTACACATTCTCATTCAAATTTTCATAGTAAAACTTCTAAAAATAAACCAAGATATAGTTTTAATAATAAAAACACTTTTTACCTGAACCCTGGTTATATAACAGGGTTCGTAGATGGGGAAGGTTGTTTTTCTCTTTCTATTTTCAAAGATATTAGAAGATTAACAGGTTGACAAGTTAAACCTATTTTTAGTATAGCTTTACATAATAAAGATATAACAATACTAGAAGCTATACAAAGAACTTTTAAGGTAGGTAAAATATATAAACACGGTGTTAATTCTATGCAGTACCGTGTAAGTTCTTTAAAAGATTTACAAGTTATTTTAGAACATTTTGATCAATATCCTTTAATAACTAAAAAACAAGAAGACTATTTATTATTTAAACAAGCTATAAACTTAATAATAAATAAAGAACATTTATCTTTCACGGGTTTACTAAAATTAGTTAGTATTAAAGCTACATTAAATTGAGGTCTATCGGAAAAATTTAAAGAATCTTTTCCTACTGTAAAACCAATAGATAGGCCTAATAGTAAATTTACCAATACCTTCTTAATATCTGGTCCCTTTCTAGCGGGAGAGGGTGATAAAGACCTAACCTTTAATTGAATAAGGGGATTTACAGAAGCTGAAGGTAGTTTTCAAGTTATAATTCAAAATATTCAAGAGAGAACTCATATAAGTTTAAGGTTTTCAATAACTCAACATATTAAAGATGAAATACTATTAACTAGTATTGTTGCTTATTTAGGTTGTGGAAGATACTATAGATCATCTACACGTAATGAAGGACAATATTTAGTAACAGTTTTTTCAGATATAGATGAAAAAATAATATCCATTTTTAAAGAATATCCTTTAATAGGAATTAAAAACCAAGATTTTTTAGATTTTTCAGAGATAGCAAATTTAATAAAATCTAGAGATCATTTAACTAAACAAGGAATAGAAAAAATAGATTTGATTAAAAATAATATGAATAGTAGAAGAATATGTGTGGAAAAAACATAATAATTTAGATAATTGTAATATCATAAATGAATAAAGAAAAATTTCAATAAATTTCACTATATGCTGGAAACTTCTAAAACCTTAAGTACTTGGGCTCCACCCAAGTAAAAATCTTAAAGGATGAAACAATGAACAATCAGCAGGAAACCAAAATAATATTTATTATGAGTAGGATCCCCAGAGACTACACGTGAAAAATTACCTAATTTTATTTTTCAGTGATAAATTAGTAATTAAGATATAGTCCGATTTGATAAATCTATACGGTTTATCAAATAGTCCTTACAGTTTTGCTTCAACAAGCCATTTTGTATTAACTTTCTCTTTAAGTTTTACTATAGTTTTAGGTGCAACAATATTAGGATTCCAAAAACATGGTTTAGTATTCTTTTCTCTTTTAGTACCTGCAGGTTGTCCTTTAGCTTTATTACCTTTATTAGTATTAATAGAATTCATAAAGTAGATTAGGTTACTCTGTGAACAAGAGCCAAACTCCGGGGAAGTCCTAAAGCTTATAATACTAAACAATATATGAAAATATATTAGTGGCTGAACTAATTACTCAGGTATAGTAACAAGTTATAAGATGAACGAAAGTGAAATGGATCATCGCGGATCTAAATCAATTTTTAAGAATTAAATTCTTTATAGTTGTAAAAGAGCAACGAGTAGACGGTTCTTCAGTATTTTTAATACTGTAAGGTGTACTCTAGTCACCATTAAAGTGGTTTTGAGTAGAAATAAGTAACTCAAATTAATGTTTCTGTATAGTCTTGGCCAGTTTATTTATATCGGGAAACCAGTAACCTACTTATAAAATCTTTAGTTCTTAAATTAATGTTTATACTTAATAACTATCCTTTGGAAACTAATGCTATGAAATATAAAATTATAAGAACGCCGTTTAAACAGTCTTATAATTCAGTTAATTATACATATACATGTAAAAGAACTATATTTACATCTTCTAGCTTAGAACCTGTGAAAGTTTATCTTAATTCTGATAAAGAAAAAGAATTTATAATTCGTGATAATAAAGACCGGGCTGGTATTTATCGTTGAGTGAACATAGATTCAGGTAAAAGTTATATAGGTTCATCCGCAAATTTAAGTACAAGATTTAAACAATATTTTAATTATAATCATATATCATATCCTAAACGGAATTTAAGAATCTATAAAGCATTATTAAAATATGGGTATTCAGGGTTTAGATTAGAAATTTTAGAATATTGCTATCCGGAGATATTACTTGAAAGAGAACAATTCTACTTTGATACATGTAACCCAGAATACAATATATTAAAAGTAGCTGGATCTCCTTTAGGATATAGACATAGTGAAGCCGCTAAAAAATTAATTAGTTTAGCTTCTAAAGATAGAAAAGTTTTAGAATCAACTCGTGATATCAAAAGGGAAATCTTATTAGGTAAAACTTTAGATAAAGAGCACATAGAAAATTTGCGTTTAGGTAATACTTTGAGAAAATCTGTTATAGTTACTGATACTGAAACAGGGAATATAAAAGAATTTATCTCTCTTACAGAAGCCGGAGAATATTTAGGTATATCTAGGGTAACAGTGGGTAAATATTTATCCGAAGGTACTCTATACAATAAATATAAAATATCTAGCCTTAACGCAAGTTCTAATGAAACTCAAATATCTTCTAATGTAACGACATTACCTCAACAGCCTGTTTTATTAAATAATATTGAAACAGGGGATAAAAAAGAATTTGTTTCTATGACAGATGCTGCTAAATATTTGAATGTATCTAGAGCGCGTTTATGATATTTTATTCATAAAACGGGAGATGAAACCTTAAAAGGATATAGTATATCTAAACTAGAAAATCTTGAAAATAAAGTTACTAGAGGTACAAAGGGAATAGAGGTTACCGATCTTGAAACAAATGAAGTAACTATTTATCCTTCATTTACTTTAGCAGCTGAAGCTTTAAACATATCCCCATCAAGTATATCAGGGTATTTTGCAAAGCAACGTGTTAATCCTTTTAGAAAAAGATATATTTTTAAGTTAGTTTAACTATACGAGGAGTTTGCTTATCCATATCCCTTAGGGATATAGTTTAATAATTAATCTTTTAACTATCTTCTTAGTTACCCTAATCTACTTCGGGTTAATTGGATTTTCTATGTTTATAATTAAAATAAAAACTGGTCAAGAGTACAGCCGATCTTACTTAGCTAGAAATATTTCTTTAGGTTTAAGATTAGCAGCTAACATAAATAGATGAGGTTAGGTGACTCACTCTTATTGTGTTCAAGAGCCAAATTCCGGGGAAGCCCTAAAGCTCTAATAACTAAGGATAATACGGAAACTTTTTATCTGGCCTGATTAATGACTCAGGGTATAGTAATATCATTAGAGATTCTAGTAATAGGAATGGGTGATCGCGGATCTAAGTCAGTAATATATGTCTACTTATTACGAGGAGTCTAAACTAGCATAGTTGCTTCGATAGGTATATATACAAAACAATTACTGTAAAAGAGCAACGAGTAGACGGTTCTTTAGTTACTTATGATTAGGCTATTTTTATCGTTTGATAACTTATTTAGCGAGAGGAATAGAATACATATTAATAACTATAAGGTATACTCTAGTCACCGGGAAATCCGGTTCTTGGAAGAAATTAAGTAATTCAAGATTAAAGATACCACAATAGCCTATCCTTAATTATATTTCTCTTACTTTGTTTTTTTACGGTTACGTTCTATTTATACGTAGCGGTATCACAACATAAATAGAGAAAAGGGTAAATACATATTATTATGTATAAAGATTAATATCTTTGTTTACAATTTATTTTGTTATTTTATGAGCTTACAGCTGCTTAGAAATAATAAAGAAAAGTAAAATTTAAACGCAAGCATGTGCGACCCGTCTTTAAAGAAAGGATATATTTATATTGGCATAAGCCAATATAAATACCTTTAAAGAAAGGATAAAGTTGTGAACGACTTATATTATCTAGTGTAAAATTTTTAAATACTAATTCAGTTTTACCCAATAGTATTAATATAAACAAAGTTGGAGAGATAATCTCACCACGTAGTTTATTATATCAACCAAGGGTAACTATAAATTTATACAAATTTGGTTACAATCCGAAAAATAATTATCTATAGAACAAGCTGAATAAACACGAAAATAATATAAGTTCATGAGCAACAATGTATAGGATATTGTGATTACGAAAACACAATCCTATTTCATCTTCTTTCTCAAATTTAAAGAATAATTATAGTTATAATTATAAACATAAGAGCGGTTTTTCTACCGTAATTAGCCGTAGAAAATACTCACAAAGCTGCAGCTGCGCCACAAATAACTCAAAATTTTGCCTTATTCCTGTTGTAATATATCCTGATTCTTTTTTAAATAAATCAATGATACTAAATAATGCTAAAAATCGGGCAGGAATATATCGTTGAGTTAATAAAGTAAATGGGAATACCTATATAGGTAGCAGTATTAATTTAGGCCGGAGATTTAGGGTATACTTTGATTTTTCTTATCTTTCCGTTAGAATAAATAAAAGTAAAAGTCGAATATACAGTGCAATTTTAAAGTATGGTTACTCAAATTTTCAATTAGAGATTTTAGAATACTGTACAAAAGAAAACGCTATAAGTAGAGAACAATATTATATTGATTTATTAAAACCTGAATATAATCTTAACTCTACGGCTGGTTCAAGACTTGGAAGTATTCATTCACAGGAAACTCGAGAAAAATTGAGCATATCTGCTCAAGGGCATAAACACACTGAAGAAACCAAAGCCTTAATTAGTTTGGCTACTAAAGGTGTTAATAACCCTAATTTTGGTAAAAAACACACTGAAGAAACTAAAGCCTTAATTAGTTTAGCCAGATTAGGAAAATCTATTATTTCAGAATCCATCAAGGCAAAAATGAGTGAAGAAAGTGGTACAGCCTTAAAAGTTATAGACTTAAATACAAATGAAACTTCAGTATATACTTCTATAACTAAAGCAGCTAAAGCTATGGGTGTTACACAACCACCACTTTCGAGAAGGGTTAAAGATACACAAGGTTATTTTATAGTCAAAAAACGTTACCGTGTAGAAAAGGTAAACAACTTTAATGAAACGTAGACTATTAGAGTATTATAATGTAAATAGACTACTAAATGCAAATAGTATGCCTATTAATGTTGCATTATTAAAATACGGCTACCATAATTTTAGTCTTACTATTCTAGATATTTGTGACATAGATAATCTTATGTCTAGAGAAAAACACTTTTTTGAAGTATACTCTCCAGAGTATAATATATTAAAAACACCTGGAAGCCCTTCTAGAGGGTCTGGGTGAAAACATTCAGAAGCTACTGTAGAGAATATGCGTGCTGCTGCTCTTAAAAGATCTCCAGAAACTTTAGCTAAAATGTCAGCATCTCATTCTATGAAAATTAAAGTTGAGGTAACTGACATAGAAACAAATACTTCTACTACATACCACGCTATAAAAGCAGCTGCCCGTGCATTAGGTATTGATAAAAGATATATCGAACATTATATTTACTTAAATCAAGATAAACCTGTTTTAGGTAAATATACTTTTAAATTACTTGATACAGAAGGTCAGGTTGAAAAACCTAACATAGGAAAGGTGCAATCTGAAGGCAGTGTAGTTTTATCTAGAGAAGGCTCAACACAAACTACGTTTGGTGCAGCCATAAAAGTTCAAAAAACATCTAAAAAGGTAGAGGTTACTAATGTAGAAACTAAAGAAGTTACAATATATCCTTCTATAGGTGCTGCAGCTAGAGCATTAGGGGGAAATTTAAGTAGTAGCAGCAACTTTGTGGCTACTTATCTTAATATATATATAATTCGAGGATAAATTTGTGGTTCGTATATTCGTTAACAAATCACCAGATAATTTATCTTTCATTAAAACTTATCCTTCTGATATGGAAGAGAAATTAAGTTTAAAAACATCTATTTACACTCCAAAAAGGTTTCATTGAATACACTCTCAAAAACAAATTAGATTTACATCAACTCATTTAAGTAATATAGACTTAAAAAGGCAAAAAAACATAAGAACCTTGTCTACTTCTTCTTTTGAACTTGAACCTGCTCTAATTTATACTAATCCTGATGAGTATAAAGGATTGATCGCTAAACAAAATAAAGGTAAGTCTGGTGTTTATCGTTGAGTTCATAAGGAATCAGGAAAAAGTTATGTTGGTTCTTCTACTATGCTGAATGATAGATTTAGACGATACTTTAATTATAGCTATTTGTCGAGCAGTCAGAGAGGTGCATCTCTTATTTGTAGGGCCCTTTTAAAATATGGTTACGCAGGGTTTAGGTTAGAGATTTTAGAATATTGTTCTATTTCAATTTTACTGGATAGAGAGCAATTCTACATAGATAAATTAAATCCTGAATACAATATATTAAAAATAGCGGGGTCTAATTTGGGATACAAACATAGCGAAGCTTCTCTTAAACTTATGAGTGATGCTTCCAAAAGTAGAAATGAATCAGAAGAAGTCCTTAAGCTTAAAAGAGAGAGTATGTTAGGGCGAAAATTATCTTCAGATCATTTACAAAGAATGACTAAAAATAATCCCTTTAGAATGCCGGTTATTCTTTCTAATATCGAAACAGGAGAGAATAAAGAATTTACTTCTTTGATACAGGCTGCTCTGTTTTTAGGTGTTCATATGACTACTGTGAAAAGGTATTTAGTTAATAATAAGCCATATAAAGGTTATATGATTACTAAGGCTACATCTGGTTTAGATTCTTCTTTTGCGTCTAACCTAACTAATTCAAAACAGGCTGTAGAATTAACTAACAGCGTTACAGGGATTACCAAACAATTCTCTACAATGAAAGCCGCATATCAATTTTTGGGTATATCTCCTAGACAACTTTCAAAATATTTAAATAATAACAAGTCTGAGTCTACAAATGGACAAGTTAGTATGATTAAAGGATACATTGTCTCTAAAATAGACTCAGACTCCGTTAAACAAAACTGTAAAACTATAGAAGTTACTAATATTGAGACAAATGAAGTTCTTAGTTATTCTTCGATTAGTTCAGCAGGTGAAGCTCTGGGTATCTCACAGGCAAGTATTTCTGTTTATTTAAGCAGGAAACGTACTACTCCGTTTAGAGGTATTTATCTTTTTAAATTAGTTTAAGTTGTTTAACATGAGAATAAGTAGATGGTTAATATATATCGTCAAGCTAGTATATCTTTATACTTGAAAGAAAATAGAACTAATCCCTTTAAAAGTATGTATTTGTTTAAATTAGTTTAAGTTTTCGGAGATTTATTAACAAAAGGATGAATTTGTGGACGTTTATCAGGTCATATGTTATTAAACATATTAGCAGGTTTCACATATAATATAATGACAAGTGGTATAATATTCTTCTTCTTAGGATTAGTACCTTTATCTTTCATTATAGCTTTCTCAGGTTTAGAATTAGGAATTGCTTTTATACAAGCTCAAGTTTTTGTAGTATTAAGTAGCGGTTATATAAAAGACGGTTTAGATTTACATTAAGTAAAGTAAATTGATTAATCACAAACTAGCCTGGTAGAGGCTTGTCCCTTCCAGGTAAGGCCCTTTTATCTCTACGGGATATCAGGGACTAGCTCCCCCCCGGGCGTGGACTAGTCCACGCCTTGTTAGCAAGGCTCGAAAAAAAAATTTTTTTTTTTTTCGGGACTAGGTCTACATTTTTATTCTTTTTAATAAACTTACAATTTGGTTCCCCTTTATCACTTAAAGATTTTAGAAGGGAAGTGTAATTGTGTTAAAGTAAAATATAGTAAAATGAAAGCCGAATAATCATAATTTTAATTATGTTTATTAAAGGTTATGATGTAGTTGGTCTACATTTGTATATGATTCCCATCTTATTAATCAATAGGGTGAAGAATTATGGGGTTCGAATCCTCCATAATCTTATATCACTAATCTAGTCGCTCCTGCTAGATTTTGGAGATAAAAATAAACTAAATTTAAAAGAATTTAAGGAAAGTTATAGTAAACAATATGTGTGTATATATAATTACTTCAAGTAAAAGGTTTAGGTTTTAAATAGAAAATAGAATAAATTAATTAAATGATAATATTATCATCTAATATATAATTTAAAAGCGAGCATTGCAAAGCCTACATAAAACTATAATTTAGAGAGATATATTTAGCAAGAAATAGCTTGATTTTATCCCAAAAAAAAATATTCTTCTATTTTTTTTTCTTGATTGAGACCTAGAGTCTAGTGTAAAGATCAAGAGAACAAAAAATTTATAGTGATGGATGTAACCATCCACACTATAAATGTGTGTATATAAGGGTGAGTTTGGTGATGGCTCTGATTGAACGCTGTCGAAATGCTTGACACATGCTAATCGAACGTTTAATTTAATAAGGCGTAAGCTTCTATTTTATTAAAAGTGGTGTACAGGTGAGTATAGACCCCGAGCCGGCCTTAAAGAGGGGGAAAAATCCCCCATAATCAAAAAAAGGGGTAATTATGCCGCTTTAAGAGGACATAGGGTGGTCGCCGAGATAGGTTGTTGTTAAGGTTACTTCTTAACAAGCCTAAATTCTCGTAGTCGAAGCTGAAAAGTTGATCGACCACATTGGGGACGAAAAAATCCCAAGGCAAGCGAGTACAGCAGTGAGGAATCTTGGTCAATGGCCGTGCGCCGTCTAATAATTTATATGGTTGTTCTCCTAACAAAAGAACCAGATTGTTTCAAATATCTGTAAAGCATCATACTTATCCTCGGATTAAAGGTTGTCCACCTAGTCCTTGTAAATCTAGTAATAGAGAGGGGAGTGTAGCATGTATGAAAAGCGGTTGAGCAGGACTCTAATGGGAGTTAGAGCTGAAGAAACGACAACTTGACCGCAAGCTAAGAATCTCATGGTATTAAGAATAGGATGTGGGGTTTGAGGACCATTTTTACGGATATAATATACTCCATCAGTATAACTCCTTACACGCCGTATACTACTACAATTGAACATCTGGCCATGGTTTGATTGATGAAACTAGTAGTACCCCAACTCGAAGGAAGAGAAAAAAGCATCGAAATACCTAAAAGATTTATGGCCGTATAAATTAGAATTCGGGATCTCTTAGAGATTGTGCGAGACAAGGTATTCAATGATAGTGATAATATGGTTAATAGCGTTAATATTCCTATTCGGTAAGAAGAATAGAAGGTCGTACCTCTTAAATGAGCAGACAAAATAAAAAAATAAATCACAGACATGGATCATCTTCGCTTGTGAACAATCACTTAACGTTAAATCACCCAAAATAAATAATATCTAATTTGAGTGTTCGACTTTTGCAAAAACAAACCAAAGAAATCTCTCTCTAACTATCAACAAGGGTAATGATGCAGATCATTATAACCAGAACACTAGAAAGAGGAGAACATGGCTTAGAGTTGAGTCTAAGTCCGGGAGAAAGGCTAGCACCCTACCCTCCACGTACAAAATGGTAAGTTGAGTAAAGTGCAGAATCGCCAAAATAAATATAAATGAAAGCTCAAACACAAATGATTAAAATTTTAAATAACTCAACAATTTCACGAATTAATGACAATAAAAATGTGAGTATCGAAAAACTAGTTAAAGTTAAACCACAATCTATCAATATTTATCAAGTCATAAAAGACAAATTAAAATTTGATGGAGATGGTAAATGCTGTAACGCCTTTGAAATACTCTGCAGTGGAGACATTCTACTATTAGCATATAATTCGATAAAAAGCAATCCAGGAAATATGACAGAAGGAATAGACTCCACTACTCTAGATGGTTTGGATAAAGACTGATTCATCAGAATTCAACGTGAATTACTGAACGAGTCATGACGACCAACCCCCGCTAGAAGAGTTTATATCCCTAAGTCTAATGGTAAAAAAGACCTCTTGGAATTAGCAGCCCTAAGGATAAGATAATACAGCAAGCAATGAGGCTATCCTTAGAAACAGTTCTGGAACCCCTGTTCTCGAACTTGTCTCATGGATTTAGACCCAATCGCGGATGTCACACCGCCCTTAGAGAAGTTAGAGAGTGAAAAGGAGTAAGTTGATTCATTGAAGGGGACATCAAAAGTTTCTTTGATAATATAGACCACTATATTCTAGGAGAGCTCTTGAAAGAACATTTTAATGAAGCAAGACTTATCAACCTTTACTGAAAGTTTGTTAAAGCAGGGTATGTTGAATTTGATACTAGTAAGAAGGAATACGTAACAACTGATAAGGGAGTACCCCAAGGAGGAATTATTAGCCCACTCCTTTCAAATCTAATGCTTCATAGTCTCGATAAATACATTGAGAAAACAATAGCGGAACTTGAAAAAGGGAATGAGGCGAAAAGTCCATACAGTACAAACAAAACATACCATAATCTAGGGATGAAAATAATTAGATTAAAGAAAAAGATAACTAAGATGCAAAATACTGGACAAGATTTTAAGGAGGAGAGAAAGGAATACAGAAAAAATATTAAACTCAGAAGGAAACTAAAATCACTAATTCCCAACCCCGAATTCACCAAAATCAGATATGTCAGATATGCTGACGACTGAATAGTTGGAGTTTGAGGGAGCAAGAAAACGGTGGAAGATCTTAAGTCGAAGATAAAAAGTAAACTAGATGAATTAAAGCTAGAGCTTTCAATCGAAAAAACGTTGATAACCAATGCCAGATCAGGTAGAGCCAAATTCCTTGGTACCTACATAAAGAGAATGGCCTCAAATACAACCACTTGATACTCAAAAACTAAAGATAACAAAAAAAAAAGAATCCCTTCTGGTTCATTATGAATGACTGCTCCTATCCTAGAACTTGTTAAAAAACTGGAAGAGAAAGGATTTGTAAAAATAATAGATAATAGATGAAAACCTAGAAGCATAATCAAATTTACTCTATTACCAATCCCTGACATTATCATGAGATATAACTCAATAATGAACGGTATTGCTAACTACTACAGCTTTGTTGACAATCGGAGACGACTAAACAAAATAACATGAATTATTAAGGGAAGTCTTTCAGCAACGATTAGAACAAAACTGAAACTCAGCAAAAAAGCCTTCCGCCGAAGATTCGGAGAAGACATTATAACTAGAGTAGGGTCAGAAGATAGATTTGTTAAATTTACCCTTCCTAATCTCGACAGAAAACCTATGGCGTTTCTAGGAGGGACTCCATTTAATGATCCACTAAACGCGGTCATCTGGAAAATCTCAACTATTAACCCACTAGGCCTAGTATGTTCAAATTGTGGTTCCTCTTCTAAAATAGAAATGCACCACATTAGACATGTGAAAACTATCAACTCTAAGTTAAATACTTTTGAACAAATGATGGCCAGAATAAATAGGAAACAAGTTCCTCTTTGTAAACCCTGCCACGATCAGGTACATAAAGGTGAATATAAAGGATTATCTCTTAAGAACTACCACAAAGTATTTAAAGCTATCGAATAGATATTAATTAAATAAAAATGATTGAAACGTTAAGAAAAAACAATAAATAAAACTAAGAAGTCGGAGGCCTCATAGTAGTAATTTAAAGGGTATAATTATGAAGGGGGCTAGCTTGATCAATAAAAAGAGTTAAATCATCTGAAGCATGGGGCAAAATGCCCATCTATCTTTATTTGATCACTTTCTCAACAAAAAAAGAGCTATGGTATTAGTAATAATGCTAGTTGTCTAATGGACAATCATGCCTATTCATGTAGCGATCAGGGTGAGAGCCGTATGCTTTGAAAGGAGCACGTACGGTTCGGAAGGGGGTTCACTATACTGGGTTCCTACCTTACTAACGGCTGAACTGGCAACTTCGGAGAACGGAGAAGATTTACTGATATAAAAGTATGTTCTTACTCTAAATCGGTTTGTCGAATAAAGTTCTAACTGCATATTGATTATGACGATATGCATATTTATGCCTTGACTAATTACGTGCCAGCAGTCGCGGTAATACGTAAGAGGCTAGTGTTATTCATCTTAAATAGGTTTAAAGGGTACGTAGACGGTAGTAAATGTCCTAACTGGATACATCTCTACTAGAGTTTTATGTGAGGAGAGTCGTACTTATGGTGTAGAGATGAAATTTGTTGATACTATAGGGACTGGTAAAGGCGAAGGCAACCTCTTATGTAAAAACTGACGTTCAGGGACGAAGGCACAGAGAACGAACAGGATTAGGTACCCCAGTAGTCTTTGCAGAGAATGATGAATGCCATAAATTAGGTAATATTACTTGGTTTATAAATGAAAGTGTAAGCATTTCACCTCAAGAGTAGTGTGGCAACGCAGGAACTGAAATCACTAGACCGTTTCTGACCCCAGCAGTGAAGTATGTTATTTAATTCGGTGATCCACGAAAAACCTTACCACAATTTGAATGTTATTAATGTTAGTAGTTTAATCTTCTAATTTTAATAATACAAGTGTTGCACGGCTGTTTTCAGTTAATGTTATGAAACTGCGGTTCCGACCGTGAAATTAACGAATACCCCGGCTTTATTTACAATAATTTAATAGAGCATTTTCTGCCCCTCTACAATGGTAAGAACAAAAGGGAATAAGACAAGTCATCATGGCCTGAATATTGTGGGCTATAGACGTGCCACATATTCCTACACAAAGAGAAGCAAAAATGCGAGTTTAAGCTAATCTCAAAAAATAGGATAGAATTCGGAAATGGATTGCAGTCTGAAATTCGGCTGTATGAATAAGAAATTGCTAGTAATCGTGAATCACCATGTCACGGTGAATATAACTTCGGATTGGTACTAACCACTCGTCACATGCTGAAAGGAGTTAGCGCAATAAGTTTGCTCTCTTATTATAATTAAGTAAACGATATGGTTTAGATGTTATAGTAGGATTCTTCGTATGCGCGATTCTGATTAGTGTTAAGTCGAAATACGGTTCGTGTAGTGGAAGTTGCACGGGAATCATAAAATTAAACAAAAATTTAAAAGCCTTGTGCAAAGGTGCTTATGCATATAGAATACTATAGGTATCTGGTTCAAGTCCAGAACAGGTTTATGGCAAATTTTTATACAATTATTAAAGGCGAATTTGGCACTTTTTGGTCCCCTGATATCACTATGTGATAAAGGGGGAAGCGCAAGAAATAAAGGTGTTACTCATGCTTATTCTAAGAATCCTTGTTCATTTATGCTTCGTTACATGTCTCCTTATATAGTTCGGTTTTATAGTAGTAAAAATACAATACCTTTTAAAGTTTATTTGGATTTAGCGGATGTAAAAACAATATATAAAGAAAACAATAGGAAGTCTGGTATTTACCGTTGAGTTAATTTGATTAACGGATCAACCTATATTGGAAGTGCTGCAGATTTAACTAGAAGATTAAGAGATTATTTTTCTCCGGCTCCTGCTTCTAAATTTTTTTTATTATTAAAAAATGCATTTTTTAATAACTAAAAAAAAAAAGCCCAGCTCTCAGTGAGAGCTGGGGGCTAATTAAAAAAATAAAAAAAAATATATTTTTTTTTTATAAGGCCCAGTACGCCGTAAGCTTTGTTTTTTCTAATCCGGAGGATAATGAAAAAACATAGAAGGGCTAAGTGATTAATGAAAGAATCTCTTAAAAATAATAGTATTATATATAGAGCTTTATTAAAGAACGGTTATAGCAATTTTCGTTTAGAGATTTTAGAATACCATCCCCACCTAATCCGGAGGATAATGGAAAGAAAAAGATATAGTTATTGAAAGAGAAAATTATTATTTCGATGTACTAAAACCTACTTATAATATTTGTCTTGTAGCAGGCTCTAGTTTAGGTCGTGTAACTAAGGACTCTACCCGTTTTAAACTTAAATATGCATGAATGGTTAGATTATATAAAGAAAATTCTAATTCTTCCGCTAATCAAATAGTTTTCAGTGAGTTTGTTTTAAACTGATTAGAAAAAAAAGTAAAAAAATTAGAATTAACTACAAATAAACTTCAACGTATGTTTGATAATATTACTGAAAATAGAACTCCATTCGTTAGATCACATACTACCCGTATGAAAATGAGCTCATTTTCTCCTAAATCTGTTACTATATTAGTAACAGATTTAAATAATGGAGTTACAACTTCTTACCCTTCAGCCAGAAATGCGGCTTTAGCGTTAAATTGTAGTAATTCCACTATTATGAATAAATTAAAAGCCTTGGCGGCGACTTCAAGGAGTCGCCAAGGCAACAACCGGCCCGCCGGGTAGGAAAAAACAGTAAAATTTTAAATGGTAGATATTTAATAAATGGTAAGTAATATCTCAGTAGTGGAAGTTGCACGGGAATCATAAAATTAAACAAAAAAAAGGAAAGTTCCTTTATTGGTAAGAAGGGCTGAGCTGTAAACTCAGTAGCTATAGGCTTTTAAGAGTTCGAATCTCTTGTTTCCTAAACTTTACATGATCTATCCTATCCCGGATCCCCCTTTATCACTAGTGATAAAGGGGGAAGAGGGAACGAATTTTTATAATTTATTGCTGGTATCCCTGATATCACGCTACCCTTAGGTGATAATAGGCTAAAATACCTTAAATTTTCCCTCTTCCTTTTCGGGATTGGGTATGGCTCCTGTGCCTACGGCAAAAAAAAGAGTGAATCGTGCCCTGATATCACGTGGGGATAAAGGGCAATAAAATATAAGTCTCTATAGCTCAATGGTAGAGCTTGATACTGTTAATATCATGATAGATGTTCGATTCATCTTAGGGGCTAATACATTATTTTTTTTTTTATATTTATATTGAGTAGAATATAAATATTAATATATGTTAAAAATAAACACAGGTTGTTGCGTATGATTGGACGGAGCCCTCTTCCCTTCTGATATCACTGTTACCCTCATTCCCTGATATCCCTTATACCACTACGTGCTTAAAGGATAAAGGGTAAGAAGGCACTACGTGGCTGAGACTTGGGCTTCGCCCCAGTCTTAAAGTAAAAAAATAAAATAAAGTGTAGCTCGTGAAGTAATGGTAGTTTATTGCCCAGATAACCCTTATATCCCTTTATCACCAGGTGATAAAGGGATAAAAGGCACGAAATAATCCTACATCTAAAATTTTATATTGCCTCTGGTGCGAGGAGGGATATTAGCATAATGGTAATGCATATGACTTTTAATCATCATTATATAAGTTCAAATCTTGTATATCCTATATAAACGAGCGGCCATAGGTTAATGGTAGACTTATCGACTTCCAATCGAAAGGTGTCGATTCGAATTCGACTGGCCGTAACAGTATTATTATATATTTAATATAAAGTTCTTTTATTTTATTCTGGTGCTTCTATTGGTCTCCTGATATCACGAACCCTACAGGATATCAGGGGGAAGGGTTAAGGCAAAAAGAAAATGATTATAACTTAAGAACTAGTCCTTTATGATGCCTTCTGTATTTTCATCCCTTATCCCTCCATCACCCCCACAGGGGGGGTCAGATTATGGGAACGAAAAAAAAATAAAAAAGAAGAGATTATAGGACCAGTTCTCGATATCCCTGATATCACTACGTGATAAAGGGATAAAGGGGACCAGGACCCTTACGGGCCAGTTCCCTCCGATATCCCTCATATCCTTGATATCACTACATGATAAAGGGATAAAGGGATAAAGGGAACTAGTAACTTAATTGGTAAAGGGCTTCTCTGTCACAGAAGTAGATATCGGTTCGAATCCGTTCTAGTTCGAAAAATATATGAGATATGTATCTCATAAAGGAAAGGTTTCCATAGGTAAGGTAAGATATTTGCTAAATATTGTGTATAATTGCACCTGGGTGTTCGAATCACCTCCTTTCCGTAACTTAGATATACTTTTCCTAGTCCCCTCCGGGGCCTTGCCCCGGAGCGGGACAAGCCCGCCAGGGCTAGATTTTAAAAAATCTTATTTTTAGTGCCAAAGGCAAAAAATTCAGTTTTGTAAAAAACTAGCGGAGCTGGCCTCCAGGCCGGCTGCGCCAGCCATCAGGCTAGATTAAAAAAAAATCTTATTTTTTACATTTGTAAAAAACTAGCCTGGGGCTTGTCCCTTCCAGACAAGCCCCGGAGGGACTAGTTTTTAGTGCCAAAGGCAAAAAACTTGGTTTGAAAATAAACAAGTTTATTTTCAACCTAAGGTGAAGCCCAAGTTTCCGCCTTCAGATCCCCGTGTACCCCTCTTATTTCTTCGAAATAAGAGGGGTAATAGGGGAAGAGGGCTTATAAAAAAAAATATATTTTTTTTATTAAGGCCGAAACTACTTACCTTGGATTACGTAAGATATCTTAGATATTGCCCTCATATCCTTACGCCTAAAGGCTACGAAAAGTGAGGAATAAAGAGTATAGTTTAATGGTAAAATAGGGAGCTTCAACCTCCAAATTCTCAGTTCAAGTCTGAGTACTCTTGTAATATTATTTATAAAATAAAACGGATTAGGGCCGGGTTGGTAAGGCGTCTCATTTGGGTTGAGAAGTAGTTATGTTCGAATCATAATAATCCGAAATAGTAAAATTTTATTTTTTACTACTCCTGCTCCTCCGCTGCTATCTTGTTGCTTATCCCTTTATCCCTCTTCCCCTCTTACCCCTCTTATCTCTTCGAGATAAGAGGGGTACAAAGGGATCCGGGATATCCCGGATTCCGAAAATAAAACTAGTGCATTTCCAGGGATCAAGTGCGCTAAAAGTTTAATTTTTATTTTTTTAATTATAAAATGGTCCGTTTATCACTTATTTCCATTGCCTTTAGCGCTTAGTGATATCAAGGGAAAGGGGAGCGTGATATTAGAGGCAGTATTAGTACTAAAGTTTAGTGCCGCAGGCACTAAATAAGCCCCTAGGCTTAATCGTAACAGAGGGGCTAAATTAATTTAAGAGAATTGATCGAGTGGTTTAAGATGGTAAGCTTGAGTCTTATTTGGTCAGAAATGATCACATCCGTTCGAATCGGATATTCTCTGTATTCTATTTATAAAGTACTTATCTCTTATTTATCTGGAAGGGATATTTTTTTCTTTATCGGTTTATCACTGACCCCCCCCTCATTCCCTGATATCATTATGTGCGTGATAAGACTGCCTATAGAGTAATATATGCTTTTTTAAGAGTATAGTTTAATGGTAAAATAGGGAGCTTCAACCTCCAAATTCTCAGTTCAAGTCTGAGTAAATTAGTTTAATTTCCTTTACGAAGGTGAATTTTTAATATTTATCCAAAATGAATAATTTATTTCTTATATATGAGACTTATACAAATGGTTATAGAACAGATATTTTAGATATCATTTCTCTTTTTGCAATTTTATGTGGAATATTAGTTATTATTAGTAAAAATCCTATAGTATCAGTTTTATTCTTAATAGGTTTATTTGCAAGTATATCTTGTTATTTAATAATGTTAGGTTTAAGCTTTATAGGTTTATCTTATTTAATAGTATATATAGGGGCGGTTTCTATATTATTTTTATTTATTTTAATGTTAATTAATATTAGAATAAGTGAATTACAAAGTAATACTAGTAATAGTATACCTTTAGCTATTGCTATAGCAATATCTTTTAATTACCCTTTATTCCAACTATTACCTTATAATATTGCTATGTTAAATAACTATTATAACTTAAATAATATTTTATACAATATTTCAACTCCAGCTTTAAATCAAGATAATCAAGCCTACTTAAATACTTATAATAATGACATATTTTTTGTAACTAGTCAAATGTGAGATGGTAATTTAATAGAGAATAGTCATATAACTAGTATAGGTAATGTTATGTACACAAACTATAATATGTGACTTATTATAGCTAGTTTTATATTATTATTAGCAATGGTAGGTGCTATAGTAATAACAATAAAACAAAAAAATTAAGGTAAAACCTTACTTTTCCCCCCCTCTCCCGTATTTTTAATCATCTAACGGTCTATTTTAGCCTTGCGCACCCCCTTGAGTTGCTATGTAACGAAGGTGCGCGCAGGGCACCTTTATAAATCTTCGATTTATATCAGCCGTATATAAATATAAATAGGGGGAGGGGACCAAAGAAATTAGCTCAATGGTAGAGCAACCGTTTTACACACGGAAGGTTGGGTGTTCGAATCACCTATTTCTTAAAAGAAGGCACTAGTCCCTTATGATGCCTTCTGTATTTTCATCCCTTATCCCTCCATCACCCCCACAGGGGGGTCAGATTATGGGAACGAAAAAAAAATAAAAAAGAAGAGATCATAGGACTGGTGCCCTTTATCCCTGATATCACTACGTGATAAAAGGATAAAGGGCAACAAAATTAGGCCCCTTTATTTCTACGGGATATCAGGGCAAGGCTCGGAAAAAAAAGATTTTTTTTTATTAGGTGCCAGCTTAAAAAAAAAATATTATTACAATTATATATTTAGGTATGTTTTTAATTTATTAAGATATAGATAGGCAATGACTCAATTAGTTAGAAGTAATTTTCAAAATCATCCTTTTCATTTAGTATCACCTTCACCTTGACCATTTTACACTAGTATAAGTTTATTTAGCTTAGCTGCAAGTGGAGCATTATCTATGCATAGTTTTAGTAATGCATATAATGTGTTTTTCCTAGCCTTATTAATGGTAGTATCTTCAATGTCTTTCTGATTCCGGGACATTATTAGTGAAGGTACTTTTTTAGGTAATCATACATTAGCAGTACAAAAAGGATTAAACTTAGGTGTTATTTTATTTATAGTAAGTGAAGCTTTATTCTTCTTGGCTATATTCTGAGCATTCTTTCATTAAGACATAGTGAACAAGAGCCAAACTCCGGGGAAGTCCTAAAGCTTTAGTAACCAAGTACATAAAGGAAACTTTTTATATGGCCTGATTAATGACTCAGGGTATGGTAATATCACTAAAGATGAAGAACAATTTGTTCATGAAATGGGTAATCGCGGATCTAAATCATTCTTGGTTTAAAGTCAAGTGTATACAGACTATAAACTTAAAGGGTGTAAAAGAGCAACGAATAGACGGTTCTTCAATTAAAATAAAAAAAAATTTTTTTTAATTGTAAGGTGTGTTCTGAGATGCCGGGAAAGCCGGTCATGTTACTTTTTTTTTAATTGAACAGAGGACAATCGATTCTTTAATAATAGTATCCGGAAAAATGTCTTATAATCATTAAGGGTTTAAATTTGAGTAGTAATAATAAATATTCTACTATAACAAATAACTCCACTTCTCCTACTAACCCCAGCAGGGGATATGAAGGATCGGTGAAATTAAATCCTTATTATATAACAGGTTTTGTAGATGGGGAAGGATCTTTTATAGTAACAATTAACCCACATACAGGGTATAGAACAGGCTACAGAGTTAAAGCCACTTTTTCTATAGGTTTACATAAAAGAGATTTAGCTTTATTACAATGAATTCAACAATTTTTAGGTGTAGGTTCTATAGCGAATTTAAGTTTAAACGGGATTATATACCGTGTTTCTGATTTAAAGGAATTAAATGTAATTATTTCCCATTTTGATAAATATCCCTTATTAACTAAAAAACAAGCAGATTTTCTACTTTTTAAACAAGTAATTTCTTTAATGGAACAAGGAGAACATTTAAGTACAGAAGGTTTAAATAAAATATTATCTTTAAAAGCTAGTATGAATTTAGGTTTATCTGATCAATTAGATAGAGCTTTCCCCGGGATTGTACCTGTTATGAGACCTGTCTTAAATCATCCTTCTTTAATTAAAGATTTTAATTGATTAGCTGGTTTTACTGAAGCAGAAGGATGTTTTTTTGTTTCAGTAAGAGAATCCCTTAATTCTAAATTGAATGAAGCAGTATCTTTAAGATTTGTGTTAACTCAACATCTTCGTGATGAAGAATTTATGAGATCTCTTATTGCAATATTAGGTTGTGGTAGATATATACCTCGTTCTAACAAAGATTACGGAGAATTTGTAGTAGAAAAATTTTCAGATATAAATCAAAAGATTTTACCTTTATTTGAACAATATCAACTTAAAGGTATAAAACGTTTGGATTATGAAGCTTTTAAAAAAGTTGCTTTTTTAATGGAAAATCGTGATCATTTAACATTAAACGGGTTAAATGAAATAAAACTAATTAAATCTAATATGAATACAAAAAGAATTCTATAACCTAAAATTTGCCTCTCAGGAGGATCTTGGCCTCCTTTATCCTGAAAGAATATAAAGTTTCAGTTGTCAGTTCTCGGCCTCTTTTATCCTTCCAGGATGTAAAGTTTCCGTCGCCGCATGCGACGTCCGAAATTAAAGGAAAGACGACACCGAAACTCGAAAAATATTAAATTTAGGGTTAAAATTAAAGTAAAAAAAAATACGAGTGCCTTAACACCTACTGTAGAATTAGGAGCTCAATGACCTCCTCTAGGAATAGAACCTGTTAATCCTTTCGAACTTCCTTTATTAAATACAGTATGTTTTAATACTATTGATATTATATATATCAATATTGCTGTGTGAGTGCAAATCTCACTCTATACATTTATTATTCACAACAATTTTAACTCTTATTTTATATTATCTCACTACCCTCACTTTATAGATAGATTAAGTCCTAAATCATCAGCTAGCTGAAGTACAAGTAATAATCTAGATGTCGAATTCTATAAATGATTTTCTGGGTTTACTGACGCAGAAGGATCATTTATGATAACTCCATTGGCTAAAGGATTTAGTTTTAGATTTTCTATAGGTTTACATATAGATGATTTAAATGTATTAAACTATATTAAAGATAAGTTAGGCTTCGGAAAAGTATATTCTAGCAATAATACTTGTTATTTTAATGTTACAAAAAAAGAGGATATTTTAAAACTAATTAATATATTTGACGCTTATTTGCTTAATTCTACTAAAAGATTTAATTTTTTAGATTTAAAAAAAGCCTATTTTTTGTATTATGATAGAGATTTGTTAACTCCTGAGCTAACAAATCAAATATTAGATCTAAAAAATAATATGAACAATTTGCGAGAAAATTTTCATAATTTACAGGAATTTAATATATCTAAAGAATGATTATTAGGGTTTATTGAAGGAGACGGCTCTTTTAGTCTTAGTAGAAGTACTATGGAGCCAGTATTTTCAATAAAACTTTCAGAAACGGAATTATCTCTTTTGTATGCAATAAAAGAATATCTAATAAATAACCTAGGTTTAGATATATATTCAGTAAATAAATTAGAAGGTTCTTCTGTAATATCAGTCGGAAAAGGTAAAGCTGTAAATAATAGTAAACCTCTTGCTACATTAACAATAAAAAATATACATTTTAATAATAATGTTTTTATACCTTTTTTTGATGAAAGTCAATTCATATCTAAAAAAGGCTTAGATTTTAAAGATTTTAAACTTATTTGTCATATTATTTATATAGGTGGCTATAGAACAGAAAGAATTAAAAATTTATTAATAAAATTGTCTATGACTATGAATAACTCTAGACTATCAAATTATATAGGAGAAAAGGTAAGCATAAGCCCTACTGATCTCAAAGATATATTAGCTAGTGAAGAAACTATTCAACATCTTAGCGATGGACGAGAGTTAGACATTAACACAAAAAAATTAATTCATAGAAGATCAAGTAGTAGTGTTTTTGAAATTTTAAAACCATCAGGGGAAATATTAATAAAACGAAATTTAGCGGAATCCGCTAAAGAAATAGGTGTAGGATTTAATACTTTAAAAAGACAATTAGATAATGAATTATCTGAAGTAGAGTACAAAGGATATAAAATAAAAAGAATAGGAGTTTTTAAAAATAAAATGTAATAACGTAAGTAAAAGGAAGGTTACAATCAAATTTACTTAGAAATGTATAGAAAAATTAGGTGAAAACGGTCAACGGTATCCTAACCATAGACCGTCGGCAGTTGTAAATGTCGCTACAGACTGGATCACCGGGGTTTAGGCTGAAATGTCTGTCCAAATGTACAGTCGAACTTTATAACAAGTACAATATTGTAATAAGAAAAGGATTACTTCATTCCATGTACGGGAAGTACTCTATTGTATTAGTAGAGATTAGAATCTTATGTTAGTAGGGCAAATTTGCTTTACTAATTCGTTAATTAAAGTTGATTATTATTATCAAGTGGGGCTACAATTACTTATGCTCACCATTCTTTAATTCAAGGTAAAAGAAGTGGTGCTTTATATGGTTCTATAGCTACAGTTTTATTAGCTGTAATTTTCACAGGCTTAAATATTATTACTATACTTTTTTTTTATGTAGGCTTTACAAAGCAAGCCTTAAATAATAATTACAAATCGAGCACAAAGTTAGCTGAATGTACCTATTCAGGGTACTATTCTAATTTAAAAGGAGCTTTTCATACTACGAAGTGTGCGTTTAGCACCAAAAGATTTTACACCAATATAGCAGATGTAAAAGAACCGAATCTTGATATTTCCCCATACTGGGTTACGGGATTTACAGATGCAGAAGGGACATTTTCTCTTAAAGTTTCTAAAAGTAGTGGAACTCGTTCCGGTTGAAATGTAACACCTGAATTTCAAATTACATTACATAGCAGAGATTTACTTTTACTAAGAAAAATACATTCCTTTTTTGGTGTAGGTAGAGTTAATGAACGTGGAGATAGAAATGAGGCATATTATAGCGTTCAGTCTGGACGTGCTATAGCTAATGTAATTATACCTCATTTTGATAAATATCCTTTAATAACTCAAAAAAAAGCTGATTATCTTTTGTTTAAACAAGCTATAGACTTACTATTAAATAGCCAAGCACGTCATAGTATTGAAGGGATGGAGAAGATTATAAGCCTTAAGGGATCCATGAATCTAGGATTATCTCCTACATTAAAAATTAACTTTCCAACCGTCGTACCTTTATTTCGTCCAGAAGTAAGTGGTTTAAGTATCCAGAATCCTAATTGATTAGCGGGTTTTGTAGATGGAGAGGGTTCTTTTTATGTTAAATCACTTAAGAATAATAAATATTCAAAAGGCTTTAGTGTTATCCTAGTTTTCTCTATAGCTCAGCATGTAAGGGATGAGGATTTATTAACTACATTTATAGATTACCTAGGATGTGGTAGAATAGAAAAGGCTTCAACCAGACCAGGTGAAGTAAATTTTGTTGTAAGTAAATTTAGTGATATTAAGGAAAAGATAATTCCTTTTTTTCAAACTTATCCTTTACAAGGGATAAAATGTATGGATAACTTAGATTTTGTTAAGGTAGCTAATATAATAGAAGTTAAAGGCCATTTAACTCTTGAAGGTATTAGTAAAATAAATTCTTTAAAATCCGGTATGAATAGCTGAAGAGTAATTAATTATGAAAAGGCGCAATAAGCCAGCCTGCAAAAAAAAAAAATATATAAGGAAGGCCTCTACCTATAATTATATTTATATTAAATTTAGAAAATTTCTATAGACATATTTAGGTTTATAAACAAAGTCAATTGCATAAAAACCTTGTAACTCTTGCACTTTTAAATTTAAGTGTAAATTAATCTAATTCAAGATGATATGCAGCCAATCCTTATTAAATATAACAGATTATATATAATAGGAAGGTTCAACGACTAAGGAATAGAATAATCTAATTTACTATAGAAATAAAATATATAGTACTTTTTTTTTCTATTCTTCAAAAACTTTGGTGTATAGATAACATATTATTATACATATTACATAGTCTGAACAATAGTGTAAATTATTGAAGTAGATAAAAAGTCTACGATAACATAAATTGTCCAAGGATTAGAATATAGTGTATCATCATTTACAATTAGTGATGGTGCTTTTGGTACATGTTTCTTTTTTGCTACAGGTTTCCACGGAATACACGTAATGGTAGGTACAGCTTTCTTAGCTGTAGCTTTATGAAGAATTTATTCATATCATTTAACAGACAATCACCATTTAGGGTTTGAAGGTGGTATTTTATACTGACACTTTGTAGACGTAGTGTGACTATTCTTATACGTGTCTGTTTACTACTGAGGTTCTTAATATTACCTTAAAATATTTTTACTTATTGCCCTTTATCCTTCTTCCCTTTTATCACTACGTGATGAAGGGATATCAGGGGACTAGGAGATAAGGAATATAAGTATAAGATTCTTTAGCTTAACCGGTAGAGCGCATTTTTGATAAGAATGATGTTCAAGTTCAAGTCTTGAAAGAATTAGTAAAAAGTAATAATATATTCATTATGTGTTTAGTGCCTTTATCTATTCCCCCCTCCCCGTGTACCCCTCTTATCTCTTCGAGATAAGAGGGGTAAGAGGGGATCAAGGGGAAAGGATATCGCTAAATGATAAAGCGATATGAGGCAATAAATTAACACTAAAAAAAATAAAATAAAATTTGACGGATTAGGGCCGGGTTGGTAAGGCGTCTCATTTGGGTTGAGAAGTAGTTATGTTCGAATCATAATAATCCGAAATAAAAAATTCTTAGTGATATAGTGTATTAGATATAGAAAAATATTTATAAAAATATAAGTATACAAAGAAACTATTAGGGATCCCTAGCTATGTATTAAAGAGTAATTTGAAATTATGTATAATTTACATATAAACTCTTAGAGAAATTAAGTAATAAACGAAGGCGAATTGAAATATCTTAGTAGCTTCAGGAAAAGAAATCAAACGAGATTCTACGATTAGTGTGAATGAAAGTAGACTAGCCTATATACGGTCCCTTCGGGGAATAAGTAAGTATATTAATAAGTAAAATGGACGAAAACCTGTTTGAATATTAAGGGGAACCTTCCTCTAAGGCTAAATATAATACATAAGCGACAGAGAAAAGTACCGTGAGGGAACGGGAGTTGAAATAGTAGTTTTATAAGCAGCTCAAGCTAGTAAAAAAGTGAGAGCGTACCTTTTGCATAATGGGTCACCAAGTTAACATTAGATGCGAGCGGTAAAGCACGCGTAGTTAAAACGATGATCAATCAAATGAATTAGTGTCTAAAGTTAGACCCGAAGCTAGGTGATCTTACTACAATCAGGATTATAAAAGTCCGAACCGGTTATTGTAGCAAAAATATCGGAAGAATTGTGGTAAGTATAGTGAAAGACAAAACTGACCTAGATAGCTGGTTTTCTGCGAAACCTATAATAGTAGGCAATTTAAGTAACATCTTAGCAGGTACAGAACTTCATCTCAGACAAGGTGTAATAAATTTTATTGTAGGTTTTCTTATAGTAAAATTCACATCTTACTTTGTACATATCGGGGGATCGTAAAGATTTTATCGGTGAGTTTGTAGACTCGAAATGGCAAAGATGAATCTTGAATTATCAGAGTGCGCCGTCTAACTATATATGAGCCCGACTCTCTAGAAGAGTCCTGAGTTGTTCGATCTCAGTAAAGCATCCAACTTATCCACGTCTTTAAAAGGGTGTCTCCTTATGGACTTGTAAATCTGGTAACAGAGTGGGGAGTGCAGCATGTTGGAAAAGTATCGAGACAGGATCTGTGGGAACCAGACTGCAAAAAAATGACAAGCTCGATGCAAGCTAAAGTTAATATGGTATAGAGTGTGGAACGCGAGTTACTTCGTTCAGAGTCTTGGATAATGTTTCTAACACGCCAAGATTGCAGTTTATCGGTAGTCGTCTGATATGCCGGTAACGAACAACTGCAATGACGGGGAAAGAGAAACTCCCTAAAGCGGAATAAGAAAATATACCTAAGTTAACATTAACGACTCATATATAGGAATTCGGGATCACCCTGGCTGTTTAGATAGAATTCTTCAAAACACCCAGGGTGACGGAGTCTTCGTAGTAGCAACTCTGTGTTGTGAAGGGAGACAGTCTAAGAAGATGAGAAAATCTTGGAGGCATGGTAACCTTCGTAATGGAAAACGATAAAACGAATAAATAATACATAAATAAACCGGATGCAAAGGCTTTGCAACCCTGTATTGTATATCGTAATTACAACGTGAAATATATAAGCAATTGTAAATTTTTTTCAGAGCGATTGATTACATCTATCCTTCCTGATCAACTTCCATCACAAGCATGATAGGGGGTTAACGCCTATCGGATTAATAATCCTGGATCTACACCCAATGTATTTCTTAGATGGAGAGCCGTATGCAGAGAAATTTGCACGTACGGTTCGGTGGGGGGGTCACTTTCAGAGTACGTTATTGAATTCTAAACGGAAATGATATAGTAGAAATACCGAAATACTGGGTCCCTACCCAACCATAGAATGATAAGGTTGTATGTACAGCCTTTTTGTAGAAGTGAACCTTCTGCTATAAACCATCAAATTGCGGGAACTCCCTAAAGCAATCTTAACCAAGCAGACGTGGTAACATAGTTTGTGGCACAGGTAATGACTCGTGGTATGGTAAAATCAAGATTGATATACGAAAGTATAATGGGTAATCCGCAGCCAAGCACCTTCAGATCCCCATAGGGGAAGAGGTGTGCAGTTCATCGACTAGATGTTGGTTGGCGCAAGCTTAAGATATAGTCAGGCCTCATTCGAAAGGATGCAATGGCAATAAAGTAATTTTATTCAACATATATAAATTTAAATAGGAAGCCGGCTTTTACAAAAGACTTAATACGACAGGCGACTATCTTTCGAAGGGTAACTGACTTATAAAGGCTGACCCCCTTTATAGGTAGTGTTAATAGATTAAGGTACTGTAAAAGTAGATGTTTAACAACTTGCTAAATGTAATATTTAGCCGGATCTAGGGTAGACTCTAGAAATCTGAGAGATGAGCTTGAATATTGAAATATATTCATGACCCATGTTTGGAATGAGACGAACACTAAGTTGTCTGGCATAATAAAAAAAACATTCAAAAATAAAAGTCACAAAAAATAATCTATTCCGTGCCCCCCGTTTTCCCCGGGGGAAAATGCAATAAAAAATTATGCCAGTTGTAGTAATATAACTGTAACTCCAATCAAATGTTATGAAAATGCATTGTTAAATAAAAATATAATTCTTACTGAAAATAAGAATGAATCCGGTATCTATCGTTGAGTGAACACATTAAATAACAATACTTATATAGGTAGTGGTTTAAATCTCTCAAAAAGAATAGGAAATTACTATAACAAAAGTGAATTAAACAGGAATCCTAGACCTATACAGGCTGCTTTACTAAAATATGGATACGAAAATTTCAATTTAGAAATTTTAGAGTATTGCAAAGCAGATGAGCTACTTGTAAGAGAACAGTGTTATTTGGATTTATTAATGCCTGAGTATAATATTTTAACACGTGCTTATTCTTTATCGGGGTTTAAACATAGCCCAGTAAATATTGCTAAGTTTAAACTAAAAAGATTTCTTTCCCCTCCATCACCCCCCCCGCAGGGGGGTCCGGATGAGGAACATAAAGATAAAATATCTTTAACTCATTTAGGTAAGGTTGTTAGTCAAGAAACTAAAGATAAATTATCTCTTGCTACAACCAATTATAAAAAAAATAATCCTCTTTCATCTGAAGCTTTAGCTAATATAAAAGCTAAAACTTTGGCACGTGAAGGAGTATCTGTCTCAATTTTAAATACTCAAACTAATGAAGTAAAAAGTTTTTCAACTTTAACTGAAGCAGGACAGTATTTAGGTGTAAAAAGACAAGCTATACGAAACGCAATAAATAGAGGAAGTCTTGTTAAAGGACTTTACCGAGTTTCAGAAGATAAGTAGGCAGTATATACACATAAATAGGTACAATTAAATTTATATAAAATTACTTTAGCTTCGAGATTAAAGAAAAGAAGCCAGGAATATAAAGCATTAATAATGTATATTATAACCTGTTGTCTAAATGGATAGTTCAAATAATGAACTATTTAGGGAGAAGATCCATGTTTAATTAGTACAGAAACATGGATTTCTGTGTATGTCAAAAGGGAAACAGCCCAGAACAAGAGTTAAGGTTCCGAAATTATTATTAAGTGAAATTAAGAAAGTCTTTATTTAAGTCGACAAGGAGATGGGCTTAGAAGCAGCCATAATTCAAAGACCTCGTAACAGAGCGCTTGTTAATTTTTAAAGGCATCGAAAATTTAACGGATCTAAATAATGTACCGATACCTTGTCCATATTTGAATATAATAGATGTAATATTATATTCATTTACTGGGGTAGCAGAACATTGAGTGAACATGAAGCATTCCTATTATTTTATAATAAATGCGTTTACATTACACTCAAGAGAGAATGGTGACATGAGTAACAAAAAGAAATTTCGAGGCATAGTTGACTAAGGATAGTGGCGAAGCTCTATTCAAGGTCCCTCGAAAATCCGCCTAAAGCTTATGGTTTTATTTAAAGTAACGGCCTCTAAGTTTTCACTTCCAAAGGTTGAAACGATGAGAAAATCTTATTACTTAAATGACAACATTTTTCAAGTGGAAAGTGTGCTGGAAAAAATAAGTAATATATCTTTAAACTCATTAATGAGTTTACTAGATCCCTTCAGGGATAAGATGAAAAAAAAACCGTACCTAGAAACTGTGACAAGTAAGCTAGTAGAGAATACGAAGGCGTAAATGAGCTAACAATCATAAAGGAACTCGGCAAACTAACTACCGTAACTTCGGGATAAGGAGGGCTCAGTTGTACCGTTCTTATTTTTAGATGTATTATACATTTAAATATTAAAACGGTTAAGATGGAAGAAGCATGGAATATTGTTGTACGACTGTTTAATTAAAACAAAGCACTTTGCATAACGACTTAAGTCTAAGTATAGAGTGTGATTTCTGCCCGGTGCCGGCTGGCTAACGAAAATAACTAACTTTAAAAAGTTTGGTACTGTAGGAACCCCCGGTTAATGGCGGCCTTAGCGTGAGGGTCCTAAGGTAGCGGAATACCTTGACTGTTAAATGCAGTCTTTGCATGAATGATGTAACGATACAACAGCTGTCTCTATGATTGACTCAGTGAAATTGGCATAACTGTGCAGATACAGTTTACCTCTAGTTAGACGAGAGTGCGACTAGTTAAGTGCTTGATGGCAATGTGGTGTGAATCCACCTAATAGTCCATTATTTGAGCTCATACGGCGTGCATTAGAAGTAATTCTTTTGTGCGAAGCCCGTTAAATTTTATAGTTTTATAACTATCCAACCTTTATTTTTATACTCGAGTAAATAAAAAGATTGTAAGGTTGGTGAGCTAGATTACTACGGATAGTAGTACGAATCCACGTTTGAAGCGTATATACTAGGTTTGAGAAAAAAATTTGTTGATTGTAGAAAAGAGTTCTCGTTCTTTTCTTTATGGGCCTTATATCAACGTACGTATAGTGGGATCCTAAGGTAATCGTTAAAGTGCTGTCAAGTAAACTAGGTAAGCCCAATATTACCCATTCAATAAAGATGGAAGTTAAGTTGTGAGACTTAATATATAATAGTGGGTAAAGGATGTTCTAAAAAGCAAATGCCTTGTATTAATAGCGAGGATAGAATCTTAATGATTTAATTCGAAAGAATGCAGACTTAGAACAGGCGTAAACAATTTAAACATATATTTAGTGTAGTTATATTTAATTTTATTAGGTAAACGCATATTAATTAGGTTTTATTCAGTAATAATTTATTTAGAATGCTTTTTATGAAAAGGTGCGGTGTACCGCGTATCTTTACGAGAGCTACATCCGGAAAAATAATTTGAAAATTTTTGAAATGGTTTTTAATTATTTTAGCTATGTATGTCGTAAATACATAGAAATGAGTTACGGAATTTACGATTAGTTACCCCTCTTCTTTACTGAGTTAAAGATAATTATAAGCAATCGAGGTTGAAAGGGGCTGCTTTATAAATCTTCGATTTATATCAGCACTGGGGATATCTTAGACCTTATAAGGAGGAAATAAAGCAGTGCAACACGTGAGTAGTTAGGAGTCTATAAATAAATTTTACTTTTCCAGATAGTCTTAGCTTAAAACGAACGATTAAGAGGAAGTAAAAAAAAACAAATATAAAAATGATGATGAATTTAAAAAAAATAAATATAACTAATCTTAGCATGGTTAAATACCATAACATTTCAAATACAAAACTATTAATGAGAGAATACTCTGTTAATAGTTTAAACCCTAAAACTGATTTTAAATTAGGTTTACCAGGGCAAGCCATCCTCGCCCCTCAATGGGTAACAGGAATTATAGATTCTGAAGGTAATTTTTCAGTATCTATACAAGGAACTAAAAATAAACTTAAAGTTTCTTTGGCTTTAAAAGTTACACAAAAAGAACACTCTATGGGTATTCTTTTAGATTTACAAAATTATTTTGGTTGTGGTAACATTTGTATAGATAATAGAAAAGAAAATGCTTATAAATTTTCTGTTTATAAAATAGATGATATCCTAACTAAAATTATACCTCATTTAGATAATTATCCTTTATTGACATCTAAAAATTTAGATTATCTAGATTTTAAAAAGGTAGCTTTTCTTATGAAAGATAAAGTTCACTTGAAGGATGTAGAGGATATTCAAGCTATTAAAAAAAACATGAATAGTTCACGTTCTTTTGAGGAAAGATGAAGTTATCTTAAAAGTTGTGAACCTCTAAAACTAAACAATGAATGGGTTCAAGCTTTTATTGACGGTGAAGGTAGTTTTCAGTTCGGTATTTCGAATACAGTTAATAGAGGAAAAGCTTATTTAGCTTTAGCTCCTACTTTAGAAATAGCACAAAGTAATCATGATGTGTTATTATTAAATGCTTTTATCGAGTTTTTTGGTTGCGGTTATTTAAAACCTAAATATGATATTTATGATTTAGATGCTGTTAAAAATTCACGTATTGTTAATAGATTGATTATTAATCAACACTCTGTTGTAACAGAATTTTTTGATAAATATCCTTTATTAACACGTAAATATTCAGATTATTTAGATTGAAAAAGATTAATACAATTAAAGGCAGAAAGAGCTCAAGATACTGTAGAAGGATTAACTAAAATGAAAGATATTAAAGCTGGTATGAATAAAGGTAGATAAGACGGTTTAGCTGTTTTATTTTTCTTACTTACCTCAATAAAATTACGTGTAGATTAATGCACAAAAATATATGTTATAAATTAATGCTCGAGCCGTATGCGATGAAAGTTGCACGTACGGTTCCACGAGGGGGAGATTTTAGTAATAAAACGACCTATCTCTACAGACCCTATGCAGCTTTACTGTTACTAATTATTAGGTATGGTTGGGGACAAATTTCAGTAAATAAGGTAATTGATCAGATTCAAATGTAATACCTTTATTTGGGGATCGTATTGTGAGGATTATTTAATCCCCTTCTTTTCCTAAAAAGAAAAGAATGTAACCTTAGAAAGGAAAAATTGCTAGGAGACAGTTTATGCGGGGCACAGACCCCACAAAGAGTAAATGGGAGTGTCCAACTATGTTTTATATTTGTTTTTATATCTCTTAGTTCTTTAGGGAGCTAAGAGGTAAGCGTAAGCTAACAGATATATCACAGAATCAAAAATATTAATTTTTGTTTGTTTGTAATAGTAGATAGCATTATGCTATACTCTATCATATTTATGTATTGATGTACAAGCTAGACAGTAAAATGTCTAATATTTTGCTTTTCTGTATTTAGATACTTATAAAAGTATAGACTTACAGGGTATTAATGAGAAGCAATTTTTATCGTTAGGTAAGATTTTAACTATGGTGAAATTAGTTGTAGATGAGATATTACGAATTATTCTAATATCTTATTAGTTATCGTATTTTTTACGATAGGTTATGTATAATACTTACCAAGTTTAATGGCTAAATCTTGCTTTACTGTTTGACCACCAACAAGTCTTACAGTCGCGTAAGCGGGGCATAGGATCACAAGACACAAAAAGGAAAGGTCTTGGATTATTGGAAAAGCTACGCTAGGGATGTTTGTCCTTCAATGTTTAATTAGTTCCCTTATTTATTTTTATCTTGGTTCCCACTTATCTCTGATATCATGAGTGATATAAGGGGATCTGGGAAATAAGAAAAGACACGAAAATAAAGAAGGCGAGACGAAAATCATTGATTTTAATTGGGTAAATTTCAAAAATAACTTAACCAAGCATTAGTTTTATCTATTGCTTAATCTAAGTAAATTTGAAGCGAAATTTGTTTTAGCAAGGAATTTTCTGTCTGATCCCTTGATATCACTACGTGATAAAGGGGGAAATGGGAAAGGCAAGAAATTAAAGAAGAAACAAAACCGTTCAACGACTAATAGGTGAGTATGCTAACAATAAACCTTGTATAAAACCCAACATTTTTCTTAATGTATAGATAAAAAAAATATTTTTCGTGCCCTCCTATTCTGACCCCCCTGTAGGGGTGATGGAGGGAAAATGCAATAAAATAAATAAAATTATGTTAAATTTAAAAAATAATAATTCATCCAGTGCCCACGGGGCAATAAAACAAATTGAATCTAATGTGGAGTATAATTCTCCTTTTATTTTCACTAAAAAAATAAATACTAATTATAAATTAGTGCCTTTTAATATAGTAGAAAATGATGTAGGTAAAACTAAGTATTTACCTCCCGTTTCTAAAGAATGAAAAAACACTGTTTATAATTATTCACCTAAAAATAATATAAATTACCCTATTTATGATTTAAATATAAATTCTTTAATAAGAGGTTATTTTAGTTTATACTTTAATAATAAGTTTTTACAGCATAAATATATATCACGTAGAACTAAACGTAAATCTTTAAATAGAATATTTGTAAGTAAAGCTGAAATTAAACATACTAACGAAAAAGCTATAATTACTCTTTATGTTTTTAATAAAGAAAGATTATCTTTATTAAAAAGAATCCAAAAAATAAAAAAAATTTTAGGTTTTGGTTTAAAAAATAGAATTAGCTTTATGACAGATAAATGAATGAATTTTCTTTCTTATGTTATGGCTCCTGTGCCTACGGCAAAAAAAAAAGAGAGTAAAAGCTCTAATTTAATTGATACACCTCAAAGAGGATCAGAAAGTATAAATAATTCTTTATCATTGTTATTAAAATTTAATGTTAATGATCGTTTAAGAAAGATAAATTTCTTATATTATATGCGTAATAAACGTTTCTTCAAAAAAGTAAAGAAAGTTTTTTCTACTTTTAGAAGATTAAAATTGAAATTAAGTTTAAACAAATATAAATTTGAAGAAAAATTTTTATCTAAATTAAGCCAATCAATAAGTAAATACTACGGTAAAAAAGTAGAGTTTAATATAGTTAATTTAAAGTCTATAGCGTATAATACTGATATATTTACTGAAATATTAACAATAAAATTAAGAAAACCTAAATCTAGTCCAATGCGTAGAATAAATTCTCTGCTTTCTAAAGTTGCTTTACCTAAGGTAAATACTATTATAGAAAGAGGAAGAGTAGAAAAACAAGTGGATAGAGAGTTAATAGACAATAAATATAGAAATATAAATATAAATCATATATTAAATAAATTATCAGAACAAGACATAAACTCTAAAGATAATTTAAATAAATTATTATATAATATATATTATAAAACTATTTTAGATAACTCTAATGATACTATGGAATCTGTTGTACCTTTAAAAACTAAAAACTCAAAAGATAATATATCTTCCTTCTCCTCCGGAGACCTAAATAAAGCTTATTACTCAAACTTGCGTAATATTATTTTTGAAAATATAAAATATAAAGCTATGGGTGGTGCTAGATTAATCGTTAAAGGTAGATTAACTAAACGTTATAGAGCTGATAGAGCTGTATACAAGTTGAAGTGAAAAGGTGGATTAAAAAACATAGATTCATCATTTAAAGGATTATCAGCAGTAGTTTTTAGAGGTTATATGGATTCAAATGTTGAAAAATCTAGATGAAGTTCTAAACGTCGTATAGGATCTTTTGCAGTAAGAGGTTGATTTAGTGGTAAATAGTTTTTTGCCTTCTTTTTAATTTTTTTTTCGTTCCCCTAATCTGACCCCCCTGTGGGGGTGATGGAGGGATAAGGGATGAAAATACAGGAGACACAACAGGCTATTTATATTTAGGCAGTAATTTATTCTGTCCCCTTTTCTATCATATTTTCCCCAGAGGGGGCCCGCGAATCCCTTTATCCCTGATATCACGTAGTGATAAAGGGATATCACATCCCATAATCCCATAATCTGACCCCCCCTGTGGGGGTGATGGAGGGATAAGGGATAAGGGAATAGGGAAACAAGATAAAAAGGATGAGGGGAAGAGATGGCATGAATATACATAAAAGAAAAATGAAGATATAGTCTGAACCATTTTGTAAAAAATGGAAATAAATAAATAAAATTTATGATAACAAGTTGAACAGGCTAATTTGCGCAAGAGTGTGCAAAATGAGTGCGCGGTTTGGCACCTCGATGTCGGCTTAACTTATCCTCATGGATGCAGAAACTATGTAGGGTACGACTGTTCGTCGATTAAAAAGTTACATGAGCTGGGTTAAATACGTCGTGAGACAGTATGGTTTCTATCTTCTAGAGGGAATTAGAATATAATAAGGAATAACCTATGTACGAAAGGAACTTGGTATATTAATTTATTAATATTGAAATAATAAAATTATTAATCTCTGGTTTACCTGTTGTTTATATGTCTTGTTTTTTCCTCTTACTTCTTCGGATAGTAAGGGATTTAAAGACTAACCTACTTTCACTTGAGTAGTTATGATAGTATAGGCACGGCAGGAAAGCTATGTTAGTCAAAGATAAGTGCTGAAAGCATATAGGCACGAAGCTTACCTTAAGATATTTCTTAAATATACGTAATATAACATTACAAACATAATCTTGCCTTAATTGGGCTAAATTATGAAGATAGGCTTTATTTGTAAGAATCTAGAGATTTTAAGGAATAAAGTACTAATTTTATAAGTAACTAAATATTTTATTTATATCATATATCATTTATTGTGCTAAACGCATGATGCATCTTGTTGTTAATATATTGCCCTGATATCCCATTATCCCTTTATCACTATGTGATATCCGGGGTATGAGGAATAAAGGGCACGAAGATTACCCTATTTATTGTAATTTTCCCTGGGCCTCCTTTATGGTACCTCCTCCCCCCCCCCTTTATCTCTTCGAGATAAGTGGGGAAAAAGGAAGGATATAAAGTTTCAGTCCTTCCCTCCGGAATCTGGAGGATAATGAAGAGAGCTTATAAAAAAAAAATTTTTTTTTAATTCAATTATCCCCTTTATCCCTCAGGGATAAAGGGGATAAGAAACTCTTAAAACACAAAGGGGAGCAGGACAATATATTATAGTGTGAACAGGGTATTAAGAAAAAAGCTCGTAGAATACTGGGCCTGATTAGCATAAAAGTAATGCAATTGTTTTGTAATCAATAGAAGCAAGTGCGATACTTGCATTGGGCTATTATTTACTATAACTCTCTTCCCTTTATCTCTTTACCCCATCGCCGCTTGCGGCTTTATCACGTAGTGGTATAAGGGATATGAGGGATATCAGAGGACTAGGATTAGTGGTCAAATGGTACGACATGGCTCTTTCAATGCCACTATCGCGGGTTCGAATCCCGTCTAATCTAAAATTTATGCGGATTAGTGTAATAGTAACATATTTGACTCATGATCAAATGATAGAGGTGCGAATCCTTTGTCCGCATACAGTATAATAAATATGCTATAAAATAAAGCCCCTGCCCCTCCCTGATATTACTGATCCCTCGGATCCCCTTTTATCACGTAGTGATAAAGGGAAGAAGGGAAGCATGATAAAAGGGAAAGGGGAAGATCAGAGGGCCGGTCTGTGTTACTCTTTGTTTTAACTATTATACTGTTTAATTTCTCTAATGGGGAAAATCCGTACCCTACTTGCCTAATATCCTTGAAGTGATAAAGAAGAGGGACTATAATTATTTGCTTTTCGTGCCCTTATATTCTTACAAGATATGAGGGCAATAAGTTGTTTAAAATAATATATGTGTATAATTTCTTCGCCTGATATCCCAGATATCACTACGTGATATCAGGGATATGAGGGATAAAGGAGGGGATCAGGAGGCTATAACTTAATGGTAAAGTGTACTGCTCATAACGGTCATTATTTTGTACTATCTTAGATTTATTAATGTAATATCTACATTGAACTCTGTTAAAAAGTTTATAGTGATATAGTTATTAAATTCATAACATAGCAAATTAATGTAATATAAATTGAACCCAGTTAAAAAGTTTATAGTGATGTAGTGTTCAAATGTCAAATTTAGAATAATATTTGTGTTCCGTGACTGATATAAGTCGAAGATTTATAAAGCAGCCTAGTACATCCTGGTAGGGATTAAAGGCTAAAAATTGATCTATTATTGGAGTAGAATATTATGATAAAATTAACACTATATTACTTTTGTTTATTGAGTTATTAATAAGCTATGCTTTTTTAAGAGTATATTTGGTAAAATAAGGAGCATTCAACCTCCATAGTCGGTTCGAATCCGGTATTTGTTAAATTTATTGACATTAATTTAATATAAACTAGCTCCCTTACGAGGGTATATAATAAATAAAAAAAAATCATGAATTCAAACAAAATATATGATAATGTGCAGGGTGCTACTGAATTTCATTCAGCTTTGTCTAATCCTCTACAAAATCTAACAAAGGACTTTATTGAAAAATTTAGAGGATTTGTAGATGCAGAGGGTTGTTTTTTGATAGCTAGAACGGGTGATACTTTCGCTTTTAGATTTTTAATTAAATTACACATAGATGATAAATCTGTATTAGATATTATTCAAAAAACTTTAGGTATCGGAAGAGTTACTACTTATAAGTCTTCCGCTACTTATGCTATAACTTCTCAAAAAGAAATTCAATTTATTATAGATTTTTTCACTAAATATAATTTAAATACTACAAAACATCTTAACTTTTTATCTTTTAAAAAAGCTTTTGAAATTTACAGGGGTTCTAAGATTAAAAATTCAAAACTTATTCAGGAAATTGCTAGTATTAAGAGTAGTATGAACACTAAAAGAACAGTTTTTGATACAACATCTTTTAAATTAAACATAACTCCTGGGTGATTACTAGGTTTTGTGGAAGGTGATGGTAGTTTTAGTGTTAATACGACAGGTTTAATTTTGAGATTTTCTATTGCACAAAAAGGTAATTTAGTTTTAATGGAAGCAATTAAGAAATTTTTTGTAGATTTAGCTAAAACTAAAGGCCTAAAAGATGAAGCCAATTATATTTACATAACTGGTCCTGATCTATGTATACAGGAAGGTATCTTAAATCAAGATCCTCATAATCCCCGTGGGGATAAGGAAATTAATTTAAATAACACTCTAAGTGAAGTTAATTACGTTTTAACTATAAAAAATACTAATTTTATCAAAAAAGTATTAATTCCGTTTTTTGATTCTATGAGTTGACTCAGCAAGAAGGAATTAGATTATAACGATTGAAAAACTATATTAAAAATTAAAGAACTGGGTTTACATTTTACTGACGACGGTAAAGATTTAATTGATTTTTTGTTAGGTCAAATGAATAATAATCGTTTGTCTACTTGTAAATCACCGGGAGTAAAAAAAACTTTTACTTCAGTAGAAATAGAATCTATTTTAAATAAATCTTCTAATTATGAATTACAAGAAGATGGTAGAATTTTAATTAAGTCTTCTAATAAATACAGTTTTAGTCGTAAAAGTCTAAAAGTGACATTAATTGACCCTCAAGGTTCGATTTTTAAGATTTTTAATTCTAAATCTAGTTGTGCAGAGTTCTTAGGGATAAGTTCTCATACTGTAACAAAAACAATAGAAAAAAAAGACCTGTATACTTTAATGGTAAAGTATACAATATAATAGGTAAAATAGAAGAATAATGAAACTATTTTTTTTTACTATATGGTTAAATAAGTAAAATACCCTATTATTAACTAAAAGAGGCTATAACTTAATTGGTAAAGTGAGTTGCTCATAACAGCTTTTATAAGTGTTCAAGTCACTTTAGCCTTAATCCGAGTGCTGGAATTGGTAGACAGTGCAAACTTAAGCTTTGTTGATGAATAATCGTGGACGTTCAAGTCGTCTCTCGGATAAAAAAAAATTATTTTACAATATCTTCCCCTCTTACCCCTCTTACCTCTTCGAGATAAAAGGGGTACACGAGGAAGGGGATAAATATAATTGCTATTATAGCTAAAAATTTAGTTTTATTTAATTTAAGTTATCCATCGTTGTAATAAAGGGGGTATAGTTTAGTTGGTAAAACTGCGATTTTGCATATCGTTATCTTAGGTTCGATTCCTAATATCTCCATAATAATTATATATGTAGGATTTCACTGATATTACTTCTATTTTTTATTGTTATTAGCTTATTTATATTACTTCCCCTTGATATCACTTCTTTCTTCCCCCCTTTATCACGTAGTGATAAAGGGGGGATCCCGTAGGCATCATAAAAGGATCAGGTTGTAAGGTAAGGTCAGATAATAAATAAAAAGTAAAGTATTTTGCCTGATATCGCTTTATCCCTCTTCCCCCTTTATCACTACGTGATAAAGGGGGGGTCTGGAATATCCGCGATAAAGGCACAAAAGTACAATTTTTAATATAAGCTTGAGAAGCTCAATTGGTTGAGCAGAGAATTGAAGCTTCTTTGGTTGTAGGTTCGAGTCCTATCTTAGGCAAAGGTAATGATGGAATTGGTAGACATATCCAAAATTATAGTTTAGGATAATTATCCTTTTTTATAAATATTGCCCTCTTTTATCACTACGTGATATCAAGGATAAGAGGGCACGAAAAGTTAAGTTTGTTGACAGGTGCAAATCCTGCTTAATCTTATGCTAAATACATTAATAATTAATAACGGGAAAGTTATATTTTCAACCCTTTATCTCTGATATCACTACGTGATATCAGGGGACCAGTTCCCCTCAGGAACTAGCTTGTACTACCAGATATTTTAACTTGAATAAGGTTTTAAATTTAAAACCTTATAGTAATATTAAACTCCTCTTCTTTATTTTTAACTTCTAAGTTATCCAACTTCTCTTCTTCCCGTTCGTTCAAACTTTGATTCCGAGAATTAAAGCTATGATAAAAATGGTTAGAAGCAGCAAATGGGCTGGAATAAAAAGATAAACCAATATAACTAGCGGTAAATAAAGGATTGTGACTATTAAAAAGTGATGATTGTACTGCAACAGGTCTTGCATCAGATGAACGACAAGAAACAGCGAGATTATTAAATATTATCTTTGTATTCATTTCATTTTTATTATTATAATCCTTCTGACGAGAGGGCCCGAGTAGAATACTACCATAGAGGTTGCATAACCCTACTTCACTAGGCGTCTTATGCTCTAACGGTACGACACCTCCAAACCGAGAATCCCCTCCTGATCTGGTTACTTAAATTTTCGGAGGGTTCCCTTTCTTTTTTCCAATAAAAAACCAAAAAGGATCCACATCCATGGCTCTACTCTCGCCTCCTTAACAACATCTCAGATGAATTCTTGTCCGACCTAAACCTTCAGCGTTAGATTTCATTTATCAACTCTGCCAACAGTATCAAGCATCAGAATATAGCATTATATATCACTATAAACCTAAGAACTGGTAATTACTAAAACCAAGACTATCAAACTATTATAAACCTTATAACTGGAGTAATCTATATTAAAATAAACTACTTAAGTATTATATTAACGGAAATAGAGCCTCGTTTTAAATCGTCCTATTTCCTAAGAATAACACCCATAAATTGTATACTTCCATTTCGTCATCACTTCTAGCGTTATCTGTATCTTAAGACGCTTCCTCATCCCTCTTATCTCTTCGAGATATCCGGGAATAGTAAATCTGAAACACACCCACTTCTGTAAAACTTCAATAGTATTGACTTCTATCGTTATAGTATCTTAAGACGATTTCTTGATCAAACTAAAAGAATAAGACAAGTATACTCCCACCTAGGTAGTTTAAACTACCATTTAATTTAATTAATTTTAATTAATTTGAACGTGAACTAATAGTCGGTATAAAAGGCGCCGAGGTAGCCTAATCACAAGGTTTAAGCTAATTTAAGCGAGCTGACGGTTGCACCCCCTAAAGGAGTTATTTTCATCGTACTTGCTAGATGAAAATAACGATTTAAAGACAGAGGAAGCTCGTTAAAGTTAATTCCAAATTAACTTACCAGAATGGAGCACCATTAAATCGAGGTAAGTAGTCGTAATAGGGTTCCGTATACCAGCGGACTAAACCCTAATAATATCAGGTGTTATGCCGTAAAAGTAAGGATACGGGAAATAGGGCTTAAAAACTATCTATTATACCCTGAAGACAACTTTTCTCTCTATAAGGGGACGGGAAAATAGGATATAGTAACTATCTATTGCACCCCTCGGGGGGATTAGGGGATTAGAAAAAGAAATAAAAAACTACAATAGAACATTAATTGTATTCTATTTACATTAAAAAAGGGTATGATGGAATTGGTAGACATAGATAACTTAGGATTATCTGATCGTGAGATTGTGTAGGTTCAAGTCCTGCTACCCTTAATTCGACAAAAGTTAAACAATAAAGATTTGATGTAAAAATCATATCCGTTCAAGTCGGATTTACCTTATATGTTGTGGACTAATGGGTAAGTCATAAATTTTTGGTATTTACTATTGAGTGTTCGAGTCACTCCAACATAAATTTTAAGTGATCATATGTATAGTTATTTCCTCACCCATCTATTTTTTTTTATAATGGATACCTCTTCCCCTTTATCACTAGTGATAAAGGGGAAGAGGCAAGACAAAATAGATTATTATAAAAAATTAAAAATATATTAGTATTATAAAAAATTAAAAATAAAGATATAGACCTAATACAAACGAGGTTCGTTTTAAATTTTCTTATCTGTTTTTTGCCTGATATCGCTCGTATCCCTTATCCCTCCATCACCCCCACAGGGGGGTCAGATAATGGGATTAGATAAAGGCACTAAAAAAATTGGCAATATACACATAAAACCATAAAATTATTCCTATTACATACTATAATTGGTAATACAAGGGAATTAGTTTTTAACCTTATACAGTATAGTATTTTAAATCAAACATCTTGTTTATCACTGATCTCCTCATATCACTACGTGATAAAGGGGAATCGTGAGATAAAAAGCTATATATAATATTAGCTAAGGTTATTAATTTAAATGATTATTTAATCGGTATTAATTAAATATATACATATTGGTGGATATAGTTCAATCGGTAGAGCGACTGTATGTGGCACAGTAAGTTCCCTGTTCAAATCAGGGTATCCACCCATTAAATTTGCCCAGCGCGCACCTACGTTACCCTCTTATCTCTAAGAGATAAGAGGGGTGCGCTGGGCGCGCAGAGTATATAAATTAAATTATAAAGCTTGAGTAGTTTAAAGGTAAAACCTTATTTTCATACAGTAAAGATGGAAGTTCAATTCTCCCCTCAAGCTAACTATATTTTTTTTAGAAATATATATTTATAAATATATGTCTATTATAATAAATATATATTTCTTTTCTTATTCCCCGATATCCCTTATCTTCTTTCCCTTTATCACTAGTGATATCAGGGATAAAAGGTTAAGATATCTTAACTTAATTGAAAAAAATTAAATGGTAGAAGTTATTTGGTGCCAAAGGCAAAAAACCTTATCTAAATGTAATAAAATAAAACCTAATATATAATTGAAAGTACATAATACATACATATATATATATTTAAATCAGTGATAGTTTAATAGGCTAAAACCTTAGTTTCATGTATTATTTAAGATGAGAATTCGATTTTCTCTCCTGGTTTAATAAAAGGTTCTTAATAGTCTTTACAGGACAAGCCTCGGATCCCCCTACGAGGGGGGGAATAAAAAAAAATTTTTTTATTCCCCTATTACCCCTCTTATCTCTTCGAGATATCCGGGGTACACGGGGATCCGGGACTAAGAAGTTTTATTTTTATTCAAATTATATAATGATAACTTTATCTATATTATGTTTATTATTTTCTAATGCTGTCACATTAAGACGAGATATGTCCATTCTATTTAATAGAATAGCTATTATAGCTATTTCTTATTGTTTTTTACAAGATTTGGTAAGTTTATCTTTAGTAAACAAAGGAATAGGTTTACATGGGGGTTTACTTCATATTACTAATATTACACAAATATTTCATATGTTTGTTTTTTTAATTAGTATGTTAATTTTACAATTAACAAGTTTCTTTCCAAGAAAAGTTTGAGTTAAAGAACATTCATCTTTAAAACATATTTTAATGAATAATTTTGTGTACTATAGAACAAAAATTATAAATAAAATGGGAGACCATTTAAAAATAATAGAATATCCTTTAATTTTATTATTTGTAGTAAGTGGAGCCATTTTCTTAATGTCAACTAACGATTTAGTTTCTATATTTTTATCAATAGAATTACAAAGTTATGGTTTATATTTATTAAGTACTATCTATAGAAACTCAGAATTAGCTACTACAGGTGGTTTAATCTATTTCTTATTAGGAGGTTTAAGTTCATGTTTTATCTTATTAGGAACAAGTTTATTATATGCTAATTCTGGTACAACAAATATGGATGGTTTATACGTAATTACTAGTATAAGTGATAGTATAGGAGGTGCTTCTTCTTGATACCAACCTTATTATATAAATTTCTCTTTACTAATTTTTAGTATAGGATTTTTATTTAAAGTAAGTGCTGCACCATTTCATTTTTGATCTCCTAAAAAAGGACTTGGGAAATCCTTATCAACAAACGTTGGGAGTAAACTATCAAATTCCGGGGAACCCCTAAAGCTTCTGGTACTAAACAATATATGAAAATATATTAGTGGCTGAATTAATTACTCAGGTATAGTAATAAGTCAGAAGATGAGTAAAAACGAAATGGGCAATCGCGGATCTAAGTCAGTAATATATTTGACCAAACAGTCGAGTATTATTGTAAAAGAGCAACGAGTAAATGGTAGTTGACGTGGTATTGATTTACTGCGTTTAAGATATACTCTACTGGGCTTCGAAAGAAGTTATCAAGTTAAAATCCCTTCTAATCAAATTATTCAAAGACAACTTTATTCTACTGTGTCTAAGTTAGACAATAGCAAACTACCTCTAGACCCCTGATTTATATCAGGATTCTCTGATGCAGAAGGTTGCTTTCTTGTTTTAATTCGTAAATCACCAAAAAACCTACTAGGTTGACAAGTAGAGGTTAATTTCACAATGAATCTTCATGCTAGAGACTTAGATCTTTTAAATCTTATTAAAGCCTATTTTGGAGTAGGAAGAATAAGTAAAGAAAGAAATGGTTGTTGTGATTTTACAATAGGTTCTTTAGATGAAATTATAACAAAAGTAATACCTCATTTTGATAAATATCCCCTAAAAACTAATAAATATTCTGATTATTTATTATTTAAAAAAGTAGTCATTATGATGCAACGTGGGGAACATTTAAAAGCTGAAGGTTTACAAAAAATAATTAATATTAGAGCTTCTTCTTCCCCCTCCGGGGGACAAAATAGAGGATTAACTCCTTTACTATTAGAAGCCTTTCCTAATACTGTTGCTTTAGCAAGACCATTATTACCACTTAGTGTAAAATTAGACCCTCAATGGGTAGCTGGTTTTACAAGTGGTGATGGTTGTTTTAAAATTAGTATTAGAGAATCTAAATTACATAAAACAGGAAGTCGTGTAGTATTACTTTTTGTAGTAACTCAACACATTAGAGATGAATTACTATTGAAAAGTTTAGTAGATTTCTTTGGATGTGGTCAAACTTATTCGTATAAAGATTATACTGAGTTTAGATGTCAATCATTCAAGGATAATTATGAAAAGATTTTACCTTTTTTCAATAAATACCCTATTATTGGCGTTAAATCTAAGGATTTTGAAGATTGAGCTAAAGTAGCAAAAATGATACAAACAAAAGATCATTTAACTAACGAAGGTTTCGATCAAATTCGTCAAATAAGAACAGGAATGAATAAAGGTAGATATCTATAATAACTACTTTAATTCACTACCCCTCGTGCCCTCCTATTCTGACCCCCCTGTGGGGGTGATGGAGGGAAAATGCAAAATCTGAAAGATTTGGGTGAGAGTAGTATGATTATATAAAGTTGTTCTTTTCTTTAATTTGGACGATAAATTTAACCGTCATCATGTGGACGTGTATGATGCTATACCAACAATTGTTACAACATTTGTAGCTATTATAGCTAAAATATCTATATTTATACTATTATTAGAAATAGTGTATTTTACAAGTAATTATTTTTCAGAAACAAGTTCATCTCTTAACTGAACATTTGGTTTATTAATGAGTTCTTTCCTTTCTTTAATAATAGGTACAGTGGTAGGTCTAACACAATTTAGAATTAAAAGATTATTTGCTTATAGTACAATAAGTCATGTAGGTTTTATATTATTAGCTTTAAGTATAACTTCTATAGAATCTATTCAAGCATTTATATTTTATTTAATGCAATACTCTATAAGTAATCTAAACGTATTTATTATATTAGTTACTATGGGATTCTCTTTCTATTTTTATGTTACGGAAAATAAAGAACATAAAGAACTTTTAGATAAAAATAATTCTCCTGCCTTGAGGTGTAGGAAACCTCTTCAATGGGAGCTATGGCCAAACTCCGGGGACCTCCAAAATTTTCTGATACCAAGCTTTAATCGAAAGATTTTAAGTGGATGAACTAATCACTCATGTATGGTAATAACTCGGATTATGATCGAAAGATTAATGGATTACCGCGGATCTAAATCAGATTTTTTTAAATCTGTAAAAGAGCAACGAGTAGACGGTCATAAATGTGTTAGTTTAATACATTTAAGGTATGCTCTAATGGGTTTCGAGAGAAACTATCCAATCAGAATCCTTTCTAAGCATTTAATTACATCAACAAGATCATACACTTCATCTACAAATTTATCACGTAATTTACCCAATAATCTAAATCCCTTATACTTAACTGGTTTTTCAGACGGGGAGTCTAACTTTACAGTAAGAATCTTTCAAAGTAATTTGGTTAAAGTTGGTTGAATTGTTCAACCAGTTTTTCAAATAGGTCTACATAAAAAAGATTTGAGCTTATTAGAGAATATAAAAGCATATTTAGGTGTAGGAGAAATTTATCATAGAGAAACCTCTTGTAACTATATGGTACAATCTTTAAGAGACTTGATTGTAGTAGTAAATCATTTTGAAAAATATCCCCTTTTAACTAAAAAACTTGAAGATTTTAAGTTATTTTCTCAAATTGTTACTTTAGTTAATAGAAAAGAACATTTGACAGCTTCAGGTTTACAAACAATTATATCTCTTAAAGCTTCTATGAATTTAGGTCTACCTACGGCACTAAAAGTGGCTTTTCCTGATCTTACTCCAGCTATAAGACCTATACGTTCTAATGAACAATTATTAAACTCTAATATCGATCCATATTGAATGGTAGGTTTTACAGCAGCAGAGGGGTGTTTTAGTATTAGAATTACTAAGTCTTTAACCACAAAAACTGGATATCAAGTACAATTAAGATATCAAATTACTCAACATTCTATCGACAAGGTATTTATGTACAGCTTGGAAAAATTTTGAGGTTGTGGTAAAGTGTTTTTAAGGTTTAGAGAGAATAAAGTAGATTTTCAAATATTAAAATTTAGAGACCTGTGTGAAAAAGTTCTTCCTTTATTTCAAAGTATAGATTTACAAGGTGTAAAATCTTTAGATTTTGCAGATTTTTGTAAAGCAATAGAGATAATAAAAAAAAAAGAACATTTAACTGCCGAAGGGTTAGATAAATTACGTGTATTAAAACAAGGTATGAATAGAGGTAGATTATAAAAACAAAACTTCAATAGATTTAAGTTAAGTTTTTAAGCGTAAGTTCTTGTTTTTTCATTTTGTATGTAATTATTTGTATGATAAATCTGGCCGCCATGATTCAATTAATAAGTCAACTAAGAGGATATTTTTATATTAATCCTTTTTTAGCTTTAAGTTTTGCGATTACAATATTTTCATTTGTAGGAGTACCACCTCTTGTAGGGTTCTTTGCTAAACAGATGGTATTAAGTGCTGCTTTAGATAGTGGTTATGTTTTCTTATCTTTAGTTGCTATATTAACTAGTGTAATAGGTGGAGTATATTACCTTAACGTTGTAAAAGAAATTTTCTTTTATAAACCTGAATATAAACTAAATTCTATATTAAAAGATCGTAAATTAATAAGTTATATTTATAACAGAGATAATCTTTTAGTTAGAAATTTAGAATTCAAATATAATAATATTATGATGACTAGTCCTATTTCTATTACAATATCTAGTATCACATTATTAATTTTATTATTTATATTTATGAATAAAGAATGATTAAGTATGGGTACCATATTGGTACAAATTTTATTTAATAATTAAATGAGTAGTATGACTTTTTTCCTTTTATTTGTATCTATATTAGCCTTAGTGTTTTTACTAGTAAATTTAATTTTAGCTCCGCACAATCCTTATCAAGAAAAATATAGTATTTTTGAATGTGGTTTTCATAGTTTTTTAGGGCAAAATAGAACACAGTTTGGTGTAAAATTCTTTATTTTTGCATTAGTTTATTTGTTATTAGATTTAGAAATTCTTTTAACTTTCCCTTTTGCAGTTAGTGCATATGTGAATAATATTTATGGATTAATAGTAGCATTATTATTTATAGGTATTATTACTATAGGATTTGTATTCGAATTAGGTAAAAGTGCGTTAAAAATTGATAGTAGACAAGTGATAACTCTATTAAACGTAAAATCATCTAATGTTACAGAACTTATAAGTAAAACATCTTAAAATTTTAAATATATGTTTATTGCCCTGATATCCTTCTTCCGGACCCCCCCCGCAGGGGGGTGATAAAGGGGAAGAAGGATACAGGGCACTAAGATAGATATATATTTAAATTCCTTATTGTTTTAACTATTTTCTTCTTCCCTTATAACACTCTTACCCTGATATCACTACGTGATAAAGGGAATGAGGGGTCAGTTATATATATTTAGAGGAAAATTAAAATTCATATATTATTAAGTTATTCTTATAGCTTAACTATTCCCTTATATAACTAAGTTATAGAGGAGATACAAAATATCAAATTCAAGGTTTTTAACCTAAATTTACTTTATATCGTGCCCTTTATCCCTTAGGGATAAAGGGCAACAAAATAAGTAAATGTTCTAGTGATAGTTATATATTAAAATAAAGTGATATATTTTTACATTAAAAAAAATGATACAAGCAGCAAGAATTATAGGTACAGGTTTAGCAACAACAGGTTTAATCGGAGCTGGAGTAGGGATAGGTGTAGTGTTTGGTGCATTAATTTTAGGTGTAGCCAGAAATCCTTCTTTAAGAGGTCAACTATTTTCTTATGCTATTTTAGGTTTTGCTTTTTCTGAAGCTACAGGTTTATTTGCATTAATGATGGCTTTCTTACTTTTATACGTAGCTTAAGTAATATTTAATTATATTTTGTGCCCTTATATCCCTCATACCTCTGAGGGATATAAGGGCAATAAAAAAAATTTTTTTTATTATTTACTTAATTACGTTAAATGTATTTATTTTCCATTACGCTTAAATTTAATTTACATTTTTATTTTTTATTTTAACTATACCCTTTTTTAGGATCCTCTTTGTACCCGGTAATTTTTTTTGAATACAATCACTTCCCTTATCTCTTCGAGATAAGGGGGACCAGATTGTAATCTTATTTAAAAATTACCGCTAAGATGAGAATAAGGGAGAAGCCTTGGGGATGGATTTTTTTTTTTATTAAGGTTAGAAATACTTCCCTTGATATCCCTCATAACCGGGATCCCCTTTGGCTAAAGGGATAAAGGGAACTAGCGGAGCTGGCCTGAGGGCAGGCGCAGCCTGCCCTCAGGCTAGATTTTATTAAACTTGTTGCCCTCTTGCCCTGATATAACTTCGGTTTAAAGGGGTTCCGGGCACGAAAATTCATAATGAGAAAGCCCTTAAAAAAAAACAAATAAATAGTTTATTTGTTTTTTTGTTTTTGTTTTTTTTTATTTTTTTACCTTTTCGATTTAAGCGTATCTGTAAGGTTTTATTAAGTTTTTAGCCTTTTCATTTAGTGTAAATAGGCTAGCCTCCGGCTGGCCTTAGGGCCGCAGGGCGGCCAGCCGCCCTGCGGCTAGAGCTAATAAAAAAAAAATTTTTTTTACCACAAATTATTAATTTTTTACTCTATATATTAAATACAATTTATTATATTTATGAAACAATATAGAGATATTTATATAAAAAAAAAGAATGACATTTATTCAAAATATTTTAAATATAAACTTTGATGTACCTACTCCTTGAGGTATATATTTTCAAGATAGTGCTACTCCTCTTCCTAAAATATCTGGGAAATATTTAATGGGGAATAAACTGCCAAACTCCGGGAAAATCTTAAAGCCAAAGGTACCAAGCCTTATGTGAAAATATATAGGTGGATGAATTAATTATTTATGTACGGTAATAAGCCTAAGGATAATCGAAAGAGCAATAGACAATCGCGGATCTAAGTCAGCAATATGTGAAAATATTGCTGTAAAAGAGCAACGAGTAGACGGTAGTTGCATTATGTCTAAGGATATAATGTTAAAGTGTACTCTAACGGGTTTCGAAAGAAGTTATCGGAACAAAATCCTTACTACTCAATTAGTTAAAAGACCTTATTCTACAAACAATCACGATTTAGCTATAGATCCTTATTTTTTAACAGGTTTTGCGGACGCAGAAAGTTCATTTGTTTTAAGTATTACAAAGAGTAATGAAGTAAAATCAGGTTGAGTAATCAAACCTAGATTTCAAATAGGTTTACATGAAAAAGATTTATTTTTATTGAAAGCCATTAAAAATTATTTAGGTGTAGGTGAAATTTATAAACAAGGTGAAACTTCAATACAATACAGAGTGTTCTCTGTAAAAGATCTAAAAAGAGTTTTAGAACATTTTGATCAATTTCCTTTGATTACACAAAAATCCGCGGATTATTTTTTATTTAAACAAGCTTATTTATTATTAGTAAACAAAGAACATTTAACATCTGAAGGTTTTGAACAAATTGTGTCAATAAAAGCTTCTATAAATAACGGTTTATCGGAATCGTTAAAAGAAGCTTTTCCTTACATTAAGCCTGCTCCTGTCGTAAAAAAAGAGAATATCTATATTCATGATCCTCAATGATTGGCTGGATTTACTAGTGGAGAGGGATCATTTGGAGTTAAAGTTAGAAATCCTAAAGAAAACTCACAAGCTGTTATTGAATTGATATTCCAAATTAATCAACATATTCGGGATAAACAACTAATAGCTTCTATTTCTGAATATTTAGAATGTGGTAAAGTTTATAAACACTCTAAAAATGCAGTAGTATACAGAGTATCTAAAAGATCTGACTTAACTGAAAAAATAATCCCTTTCTTTACTAAATATCCTATCTTAGGTATAAAAGCTTTAGACTTTAAAGATTTCTGCTCCATAGGAGAATTAACTTTTAATAAAGTACACTTAACCGAACAAGGATTATCCCTAATTAAGAGTATCAAAGCTAATATGAATACTGGTAGAATTTTTAAGGATTAGTAATCTATTATATTAGCTTACAATCTGATCCCGGATCCCCTGATATCTAAATTTTAGTAGTGATAAAGGGGGAAGAAGGGGAATAAAAGGTTTTTAATATTGAATGTTAAATTTGGTTTTTATTTGCAAATGGAAGGATTAGTAGAATTACATGATAATATTATGTACTACCTTGTGATAATATTATTCGCAGTATCATGAGTATTATTATCTATTATCAGAAATTACGTTGAAACTAAATCACCTATATCTCATAAATACTTAAATCACGGTATAATTAGTGTGCCTGCTCAAAAGTGTTCTAATTTTAGTAAATATAATCAGTTTTTAAATTCTTGCCAATTTGATGTATATAATTCTTGAAAAGTACGTGTTTATTCTACCTCTAGTCTAAAAGATAAAGATGAATCTAGTGATGATCAATTTATTCCTGCTGCAATCTATGAAGATGCCTCTTCTATGCAAAAGGCAATCTTAAAAGATAATGCAGGTAAAGCTGGTATTTATATGTTAACCAATAAACTCACTGGAGATATCTACGTAGGACAATCTATTGACTTACGTAAAAGATTTCTTAACTATTTTAACTTAAGTTATTTAAATAGACGTAATGAACTCATAATTTGTAGAGCTATAATAAAATATGGCTATTCAAAATTTTCGGTAACTATTTTAGAGTATTGTGATAAATGTGACTTAGATATCCGAGAACAACATTATTTTGATACTCTTAACCCTAAATACAATATCCAGAAAATAGCTGGTGGTAGCTCTAAAGGTTTAATATTATCTGAGGAAACCAAAAATAAGATCAGTAAAGCTTTAAAGGGAATTTATGTAGGGGAAAAAGCTTACTGATATGGGCGTACTATGAGCGATGCAACCAAAGAAATTATGAGTTCAAACCGAAAGGGGGAGCTTAATCCTTTATACGGTAAATCTCATAGTGAAGAGACTAAAGAGCTAATGAGACAAAAAGCGTTAGGTAGAAAATACTCCGAAGAGACTAAATTATTAATGAGTTCGAAACGTGGAAATCCTGTGAATATTTACGAAAAGTGTTCATCAGAAGGGTATAAATTAATAGGTAGTTTTGTTTCCGCGAGAAGAGCTGGTAAATTTTTAGGTATTAGCGGTAGTACTATTCTAAGTTATATGAAATCGGGTATGGTCTTTAAAGATAGATATAAATTTTCATCCAAATAATGATAAATAGCTTTAGAATAACTATGAGTATAATTTCACTGTATGCTGGAAACTCCTAAAGCCTTTGATACTAATAATCATATAAAAGAAAATATTAAAAGATTATAAGTGAAAACTCAAAGGATGTTACAATGGATAATCATGCAGGAAACCAAAATAATATTTCTTTATATTATGAGTAGGTAATCCCCAGAGACTAAACGTGAAACTATGAGTTATGTAGTTTTCCTGGTATTATGTATCCAGGAAAATATTAACTGGTAGATTATATAGTCCAATTTTATATGAAAGTATAAAAAATTTTGACACTTATAGAATTAATATGAACTATTACTCCTGCAGTAATATTAATATTAATTGCATTTCCTTCATTTAAATTATTATATTTAATGGATGAAGTAAATGATTCTTCAATGTCTGTTTTAGCAGAAGGTCACCAATGATATTGAAGCTACCAATACCCTGATTTCTTAAATTCAGATGAAGAGTTTATAGAATTTGATTCATACTTAGTGCCAGAATCTGATTTAGAAGACGGAGCTTTAAGAATGTTAGAAGTTGATAATAGAGTTATCCTTCCTGAATTAACACACGTTAGATTCATCATTACTTCTGGTGATGTTATACATTCTTTTTCTGTTAATGCTTTAGGTATAAAATGTGATGCATAAAAAAATAATGGATGTAGGCTATTCATTATATGTGCTAAAGAGCTAAACTCCGGGGAAGCCCTAAAGCTTTAGTAACCAAAGATAAAAAGGAAACTTTTTAACCGGCCTGATTAATGACTCAGGGTAAGGTAATATCACTAAAGATGATGGTAACTGAAATGGGCGATCGCGGATCTAAATCAGTAATATATTTATTTTTTACCCCGTTGGTTATGCAGCACGGGATAGAATTAGGTTATCACTGTAAAAGAGCAACGAGTAGACAGTTCTTCAATCAAGTTTATATGTGTTACATAGATGACTATTTTTTTGATTGTAAGGTGTACTCTAGTCGCCGGGAAATCCGGTTCTAGGATCAAATAAAACGAGATAGTATTTACTATTCTTAATATAACCCTAGATTAAAGTTGCTACAACGGCCTGACCTTTTTACTAGGTTTAAGTTGTAATGCGGTTTATTTAATAGTTCTAGCCTTCCTTTCTCTTTAATTTCATTAAGGAATAAAGGTAAAAGGCTATGAAAAGTTTATGGATTAATGCTGAGATTTATTCCAGGTAAAATAAAATCTAATACCGTGAAATTAGAATTTCCAAATAGAGCTAGTTTAATTGGTTTTAATAAGCGTCCTAATGTTAATTTATTCAATAATAAATGATCATGTATGGATAAATTTAAATTCTTATATAGATTTGAATCTGGATTAACACTATCTAAGAAGGATTATCGTCCTAATACTATAGCTTTAGAACATATTAATAGCGGTAATCCTACAACAAGTGAAGTTATTAATAGTGTGTTGCTTAATCAAAATATTTCTATAACTCAGAAAGAATTAGACGATCTTTTATCTCTTCCTAAAGTTAATTTTGATTTACCTATTACAGATCAAACATATCCTGCTTTAGTAGGATTAATAGGAAAACCGGGTTCTAGGCGTAGTAAAGCAGGAGTATATATTTTTTCTCATAAGTATTCTGAGAAAAAATATGTAGGATCAAGCAACGATTTAGCAAGAAGATTTAAACAATATTTTGAAAAGAATACTTTATTTTCTAACAAAGATACAGGTATTTTGTTACCTATGATAGAAAAGGAAGATTTAAAGGCGTTTACTCTAGAGGTTGCCGTTATACCTTCTGCTTTTTCTAAATATTCTCATTGTTTTTTAGAACAGTATTTTTTATTAGATAAGAGATTTAATCTTAATACTCATAAGATAGTGAATTTCAGAGTTAATCAAGGGTTTAAAATATATTTATACGATAAGGATTGTAAAACTTTATATTATTCTAGTATCTCATTAAATGCTTTTTGTGCTGATTTAGGTATACATCATACTTCATATAAAAAACATGTTAACAAGAATGAACTTTTTTTAGATCATTTTATTATCTCTAATAACCTTATTTCAGAAGCAGTACCTACAGATTTAACAGAATTACAGGTTCGTGCGCTTATTAATAAACAAAGAATAAATAGTTTAGGTAAATTGCACAAATCTTCTGGTAGCTCAGTAGAGGTTTTTGATACAGATACAAATACTACTATATTATTTGATTCAGTAGCAAAAGCAGCATCTAAATTCGGTATTAGTAGATCATCTGTAAGAAATTACATATCTAACGGAAAGCCATACAAACATCGTTATATGTTTAAGTTTGTTTCTCTTTAACCGTTCCCCGAAGGGGATGAAGATGGTTAAAGAAAATTATGAAAAGCCGGTATTTTTTTTAGGTCGAAGTTGTAGAACGACCCTGGTAGATTAAACCAAGTATCTGTTTTTGTAAATAGAGAAGGGGTATTTTATGGACAATGTTCTGAAATATGTGGTATTTTACACAGTTCAATGCCTATTGTAGTTGAATCAGTAAGTTTAGAGAAATTCTTAACATGATTAGAAGAACAATAGAAATAATAGATTAGATTTAATCTATCCATATAATAATATATATTTTAGTATATAGGTATTATATATAGTTATATATATATATATATATAAAGTGTGTTAGTTTAATGGTAGAACCAAGTATTACGGCTACTTTGATATAAGTTCGAGTCTTATATACACTTGAAGATTGCTTTACTCCAGTTTATTTTCAGCCTTTCTGCTCCTGCTTCTAAATTTTTTTTAGTATTAAAAAATGCATTTTTTAATAACTAAAAAAAATAAAGCCCAGCTCTCACTGAGAGCTGGGGGCTAATAAAAAAAATATATTTTTTTTATAAGGCCCAGCACACCCCTTCTTCCCCTCTTATATCATAATCTCATAATCTCTTAGAGATAAGAGGGGGATATAGGTGTGCGTATGGCTAAAAAAAAGAGGGCGAAAAGGGTGATTAAATCTTAATCACCTATGATTTTACAATAATTTAAAATTTTAATAATATATAATGAATATTACACTAATACTTTTTTTAATAGGAATCTTAGGGTTTGTATTGAATAGAAAAAATATTATATTAATGCTTATTTCTATAGAAATAATGCTATTATCTATAACATTTTTAATATTGGTAAGTTCACTTAACATTGATGATATAATAGGTCAAACATATGCTATCTATATAATAGCAGTAGCAGGTGCAGAATCTGCTATAGGTTTGGGTATTCTAGTTGCTTTCTACAGATTAAGAGGAAGTATAGCGATAGAATATAAATAATGTATTTAAGTATAATAATTTTACCTTTATTAGGATCTATAGTTGCTGGCTTTTTTGGTAGAAAAGTTGGAGTTAGCGGTGCACAGTTTATTACATGTTTTAGTGTAATTACAACTACAATATTAGCAATCATAGCTTTTTTTGAAGTAGGTTTTAATAATATACCAGTTTCAATTGAATTATTTAGATGAATAGATAGTGAATGATTTAACATTGTATGAGGTTTTGAGTTCGATAGTTTAACAGTAAGTATGTTAATACCTGTTTTAATTATTAGTTCTTTAGTTCATATTTACTCTATAAGTTACATGAGTAATGATCCTCACATACAAAGATTCTTTAGTTATTTAAGCTTATTCACATTTATGATGATTATATTAGTTACAGCTAATAATTACTTATTAATGTTTGTAGGTTGAGAAGGTGTAGGAGTTTGTTCTTATTTATTAGTAAGTTTCTGATTTACTAGAATAGCAGCAAATCAAAGTTCTATATCTGCATTTTTAACTAATAGAGTGGGTGATTGTTTTTTAACTGTAGGAATGTTTGCTATTTTATGATCTTTAGGTAATTTAGATTACGCTACAGTATTTTCATTAGCTCCTTACATAAATGAAAATGTAGTAACTATTATAGGAATATGTTTATTAATAGGGGCTATGGCTAAAAGTTCTCAAGTGGGACTTCACGTTTGATTACCTATGGCCATGGAGGGTCCTACTCCAGTTTCTGCTTTAATACACGCTGCAACTATGGTTACTGCGGGTGTATACCTATTAATTCGTTCATCTCCTTTAATAGAATATAGTTCTACTATATTATTAATATGTTTATGATTAGGTGCAATTACTACTGTATTTAGTTCTCTTATAGGATTATTCCAACAAGATATAAAAAAAGTTATAGCTTATTCTACAATGAGTCAATTGGGGATGATGGTTATAGCTATAGGTTTATCTTCATATAATTTAGCATTATTTCATTTAGTTAATCATGCATTTTATAAAGGATTATTATTTTTAGGAGCAGGTGCGGTTATTCACGCAGTAGCTGATAATCAAGATTTCAGAAAATATGGAGGATTAATATCATTCTTACCTTTAACATATTCTGTTATATTAATAGCTAGTCTTAGTTTAGTTGCTTTCCCTTTCATGACTGGATTCTATAGTAAAGATTTTATATTAGAATCTGCTTACGGTCAATTCCATTTTAGTAGTATAGCTGTATATGTTATAGCAGTAATAGGTGCAATATTTACTACTTTATATTCAGTGAAAGTTTTATACTTAACTTTCTTAACTAATCCTAATGGATCTATGACATATTATAAACATGCTCATGAAGGTGATATTTTCTTAAGTTTACCTTTAGTTATATTAGCCATTTTTTCTATATTCTTTGGTTACTTAACTAAAGATATATTTATAGGTTTAGGGTCAAGTTTCTTTATAGATAATAGTATATTTATACACCCTGTTCATGAAATAATGATTGATACTGAATTTGCAGTACCTGTTTTATTCAAATTATTACCTTTAGTTTGTACTATTTCATTCAGTGTATTAGCTATTATCCTGTCAGAATTTTTACCTGAATCTTTAATAAGCTTTAAATTCTCTAAATTAGGTTATAATATTTTTGGTTTCTTTAATCAAAGATTCTTAGTAGAAATGTTCTATAATAAATATATTACAAATTTAGTTTTAGATTTAGGTGGACAAACTACTAAAGTATTAGATAAAGGAAGTATAGAATTATTAGGACCTTTTGGTTTAGAAATAGGTTTAGTTAATTTAAGTAAAAATATAGCATCTTTAAGTACAGGTATAGTAACAAGTTATGCATTATATATATTAGTTGGATTAATTGGATACTTATCTATTGTTTATTTATTTAATTTTTTAAGTTTCGATATTTTATTTTTAGTGGTATTAGCCTTATCTAGTCTATTTATTAATAAATTTAAAACTAAAACATTAAGCATTTAAACAGCTGATATAAATCTTCGATTTATAAAGCAGCCCAGTACGTCCTTGGACGGACGAAGGGCTAAAATATATATTGCCCTTTTTTTTTATTCCTGATCTCCTATATCCCTCTCTCCCCCTTAGGATAGCGTGATATAAGGGAAAGGAGGCTAAAAGATTAAAACTAGCGGAGCCGGCCTGAAGGCCGGCTGCGCCAGCCATCGGGCTAGATTAAAAAAAAATCTTATTTTTACATTTGTAAAAAACTAGCCCCTGGGCGTGGACAAGCCCACGCCTCTTCCCCACATAACACTATGTGATAAAGGGGACCGTCAAGGCTCCTCACCTCCCCTTGGGAGGTGAGGAACTAGTTATTTTAATTAAAATTATTATATTAATGTGATAATTTAAAAATATGTTAGTTTAATTGGAAAAACCCTAGTAGTTTAACTACTAAGACGCTAAGTTCAAATCTTACACGTATTACTCTTTTTAGTCCCCCCTCTTATCTCTTCGAGATAAGAGGGGGAAGTTATGGAGCCTAAGATAGGTATCCTATCATATCGTATCGTATCATATATCATCATATTTTCTTTTGTTTATTACAAAACAATTGCATTATTTTTGGTCCCTTTATCCCTATGATATATGAGGGGATGGGTATCTGGGGGAGAGAATTAAACCTTTTTTTTTTACATTTTTATAGTCCGATTTATTTTAATTATATATAACTTATAGTGATATATCACCGCTCTTAACAGGTAATATTAATAGGTACTAGTCCCTTATGATGCCTTCTGTATTTTCATCCCTTATCCCTCCACCACCCCCACAGGGGGGTCAGATTATGGGAACGAAAAAAAAATAAAAAAAGAAGAGATTATAGGACCGGTTCCCTTTATCCCTGATATCACTACGTGATAAAGGGATAAAGGGAACTAGCCTTATATAGTAATTATATAAGGTTAAAGTACTTTATATAACATATATGTTATATAAAGTACTTTTTAATTTACGTTTTATTGCCTGATATCGCTTTATCACTACGTGATATAAGCGGTAAAGGCTCCAAAAATAAGAGATAGGGATACTAGAAAAATAGTGTATATAATACATAATAGAGTATAATAAATTAGTACCTTTATCCAATTGGTCCCCCTTTATCACGTAGTGATATGAGGGGAAGATAAGGACTTCATATAATTTGAAGGGTGTAGATTTGTTGGGACAATTAGCTCTAAATTTTAAACATTGTAAATAGAAATAGAAAAAAAAATGAGAATATTAAAAAGTCATCCTTTATTAAAATTAGTGAATTCATATCTTATTGATGCATCAGAGCCTAGTAATATTAGCTATTTATGAAATTTCGGGTCTTTATTAGCTTTATGTTTAATTATACAAATTATAACAGGTGTTACATTAGCTATGCACGTGCGCTGTGGTAACAGTACAATGTCGTGTGTTTCAAACACATTCGTTCCTTCAATTGCGAATAGATCATCTGAGTTAGGTAAATGGGAAAGCCATCTGCTGAACATAGCATCTCAGCCAAAAGCGAATAATTCCTACTACCCGAGTGTGGGAAATCTTGCAAGATCTTTCTCCTACGATAAGACTCAAACTAGTCAAACTATAATAACCACTGCCCTCAAGCTATGGGGAACACTCTTCGGTCACAGGTGTCTTACTCTCTTAGAAAATTGTAGTGCGTGATTTTCTACAGAAGGAGAGAGTACAGGTTGTTCCAGAAGAACAATGAAGGTTATGGGTATGGTATCTAAGGGAGATATACGAACATTGCAACTGAACACAGGATTGCCTAAGGGAAGTAATTCCTACCGGCAACAGAGCAACTATAGTACCTGATCTACTACTCTCTGAGCAGAATACGACTTAGGTAATGCTAAGTGAAAGGGAAGAGTTGCAGCAACTTTATTATTTAACCGGACTTATGTCTCCGGAGGAGATATGGATACTCAAGCCACCGTAAGTGCTAAGTTAAATAAACTCACATTAAGATCACATTCCGCCTCTGACCTAATAATAGACAGAGATTTACACAATCTATTAGCTAATACTGAAACTCTAATATATGCTTACGAAAACATAAAGAGTAAACCGGGGAACATGACCCCCAGAGTTAGCCCCGAAACTTTGGATGGTATATCTAGAGGTAAACTGGAAAGCCTCGCGGCTAAGCTTAAAAGTGAACAATTCACTTTTGCTCCTAGTCGTAAAGTCCAGATCCCTAAAGCATCGGGGGGGAACAAGAACTCTTTCAATAGCCTCTCCAACGGACAAAATTGTCCAAGAAGCCATGAGACTTATTTTAGAAGCTATATACGAACCACTTTTTAAGGACTGCTCTCACGGGTTCAGGCCCAACAGAGGATGCCATACGGCCCTTAAACAAGTAAAACAGGAGTTCCAACCCGTCCAGTGAGTTATCGAAGGAGATCTAACCAAATTCTTCGACACCATCCCACATCACAAACTGATGGCTATGATCGAAAAGAAGATTTCAGATAGAAGGTTTACAAATCTTATCTGAAAAGCCCTAAAAGCTGGATATTTCGACTTCAGAACTTACAAGAACAATATAATTGGTACTCCTCAAGGTTCAATAGTTAGCCCTATATTAGCCAACATATTCCTACATTCTTTTGACGAATACATGCAAAAGTTAAAGGTTGACTTCGATCAAGGGACCAGATCCACGAGATCTAAGGAAAGTAGATACTATGAATACCATATACTCAAGGCTAGAAAGAGCAATGACAAAAAATTAATACGTAAATTAATAAGTGAAAGATCTAGAGCACCAGCGACAGATTTCGGATCTGATGAAATGAAAAGATTAGTCTATGTTAGATATGCAGATGATTGAGTAATAGGTATCAGAGGATCTAGAGAGGAAACATTATCAATCTTAAACAAAGTGAAAGAATTTTTAGCCAAAATTGACCTAAAACTCAATGAAACTAAAACCAAAGTAACCTCTTTGAACGATGATGCAGTCCTCTTCCTTGGTACTAAAATATTTAGATCCAACCACACTAGTTTCTCCAGAATTGGAACTTATAGAAGACTGAAAAGAAATAAATTGGGTATACGTCTAGAGGCACCACTAAACAGAATTAATGAAAAACTAGCTCAAGCTAGCTTCATTAAAGACGGTAAATCTAGTCCTAAATTCCTTTGACTACACCTTGAACATGACCAAATAATACTATTGTACAATTCGGTAATGAGAGGATACCTCAACTACTATAATTTTGCTCACAACTATGGGAGACTAGCAAGTTACACGGAATACATCCTGAAACAATCATGTGCTAAACTACTCGCTGCTAAATTTAGCTTAGGAACCATGGCTAAAGTCTACAAGAAATTCGGAAACTCACTAACTGGGCCGAAAGGGAAATCTCTGTTCAAGCCTAGCTACAAGCTAACCCTAAAATTCCTTACTAGTGCTTCTCCGGTTATTGGAGGACTTTTCCAAGAAAAATCTACGGCCACTTTAGACAACCTTAAATGCAGCGTGTGTGAATCTACTCATAGAGTGGAAATGCATCATATTAGAGCTATGAAGGACCTGAACCCTAAGATTTCCTATCTAGATAGACAAATGGTTAGAAATAATCGTAAGAGAATAGCCCTGTGTAGACAATGCCACATGATGAAGCATAGAAATAGAGAAACAGTATTAGACAAATCAGCTTAATTGGAACATTGATCAATCGCGAGCATTAAAGTTGTGGAGAGCCGTATGAGGGGAAACTTTCACGTACGGTTCGGGAAAGGGGTAGTTCCGTCCTATCATTCGACACCATAACTTCGTAGAACCGTAAACCGTGAAAACGTCGCAGTCGAAGTCTCGCCCTGATAAGTCGCAATTTTGCGCCAAAGGTCGAAATTAATGGTGACCTTGCAATAGGATTGTTCTATTCTAGTTCATTATAGCCCTAATGTATTAGAAGCATTTAATTCTATAGAACATATGTATTCATAATGTGTTCTTTAAATCGAGCTATATGCTGGAAACTCCTAAACTTTTAAGTACTTTTAAAGTTTTAAGTACTTTAAAAGTAATAATCTTAAAAATATTACAATGGACAATCAGCAGGAAACCAAAATAATATTTGTTATGAGTAGGATCCTCAGAGACTACACGCTCGATATTTTTTAATCAAAATCGCACCGATTAAAAGATAATGATATAGTCCTGTCTTGATTGAAAGATCAGGACTTAAAGATTTATTATCTATACCTTTTAATAGGTATAATTTTAAACTCGTTTATTGTTGTATCGGGTTATAAAAATAAAATGGGATTTAATCTAATTAAACCTCTTTCTTTTTTTTCTACGGCTCTGCTGTCCAGTATGTCCTTAGATGGACGAAAGACTAAAGGAACCCTAGAGAATAATCTAGAGTCTAGAGTTGAAAATCGTTTTAAATTAGAAGATGTAAATCCTGACTTTTTATATTGATTTTCAGGATTTACTGATGCAGAAGGAAATTTTTTGATAATATTAGATCGAAATTATGTAAAATTTAGATTTAAAATATCATTACATATAGATGACGTTGAAGTACTTAACACTATTAAATCTAATTTAGGTATAGGTAATATTGTTGTAGAAAATAGTAGAAATAGTTGTTCATTCGTTATAGAAAGATATGCAGATATCAAAGATGTAATATGTGTTATTTTTAATAATTTTCCTTTGCATACTAGTAAAAAATTAGATTTTGAAGATTTTTATCAAGCTGTTCTTCTTCCCCTCCGGGGACCAAAAGATAAAAAAAATCTATCTAATGCAGAATTAGATAGAATATTATCTCTTAAAAACGGTATGAACTCTAAAAGAGAAAAATTTACATATTTTTCTACAGAATCTCAAATTATAATAAATCCTAACTGATTCATAGGTTTTTTAGAAGGTGAAGGGACTTTTGGTATTAAAACTGGGTCTGCTTTGTATCTACAAGTAGCACAGAAAAATACAAGCCCAGAAAGCCTAAGTGCTATTAAAACCTTTTTAATCCAATTACCAAATAACGCTTTACAAAATAATAAAATCTTACCTCTTAATGTAATAAGTACAATTAATTTAAAAACAAATGTAGTATCTTTAGTTGTTACTAGTGTAGACGCCCTTTATTACTATGTCTTACCTTTTTTAGATTCTTCTAAGATGTACACTCGTAAAGCTATAGATTTTAAATTATGAAGAGTAGCCTTATTATTAAAAATATATGGTTATTACTTTTTACCTGAGGGTAAGAAATTATTCCTAGATATTTCAGATATTTTAAATAAAAGATATAGTACAGGATCTATTCAAAATATAGATGAAATTGTTACAGATATATTCGATAGATCCAAGACGATATTCGCAAAGGACTCTCCCTTTGATGTTGAAGCTAATATCTCTCATATAGCTAATGTACGGAAATGAAGTATAAGGGATAGATCTGAAAATCCCAAGATTGTATACATTTATGCAAATGATGATATGATTAAGGGTTCTCCTTTCCCATCTTTCAGTTCTGCACATAAAGCATTGGGTCTGAAATCTAGTAGTAATACATGTAATCGTTATATAGATACAGGTAGATTATATAAAAATAAATATATATTTACATCTAAACCTATAGATAGAACGTCTAAGGATTAGATTATAGTAGATAATTAATCAAATTGATTATGAGAGATGTTAATAATGGATGATTAATTCGTTACTTACACGCTAATACAGCTTCAGCTTTCTTCTTTTTAGTGTACTTACACATAGGAAGAGGTATGTATTACGGATCTTACAGATCTCCAAGAACATTAGTATGAGCTTTAGGTACAGTTATACTTATACTTATGATGGCTAGTTTGTGGCCAAATTTATTTTTAGTTTCTCAAGTTAAAAAAGATAATATAGTAATTTCTCCTTCTTTACCTTTTAATAAGAGTAGAACCAAGGCTATACATAGAATTGGTCCACATAATACTGACGCATTATCTATAATAATCTGTGGATTATTAGGAGATTGATGAGGTAATAAGATTAAAGGTAGTCAGATGGATAGTGTACGCTTTAGTATAGAACAAGGAGTAAAAAACTCTGCTTATATTCATCATCTGAATATTCTATTACATGAATTAGGCTATTGTTCAACTGTCACACCTAAATTGGTAGTTAAGTCGGAATCTATTAACGATAAACGTTTAGATCCTACATTAACTCGGTATAATTATAGATTAACTACTTATAGTTTTACTAGTTTTTTATGAATATATAATTCATTTTATCATGAAGTTAATGGTATTATGATAAAACGAGTACCAGAGTGAATAGGAGAGTTTATTACACCAATGGGTTTAGCCCATTGAATCCAACAAGACGGATCTAGACAAAAGAATCAAGGTATTTCCCTTGCAACTAACAGTTTTTCATATGAGGATTGTATTTATTTAAGTAAAATACTTAATGAAAAATTTGGGCTTAAGACTAGTGTTGTAAAAGCAGGACATATCCATCAATGAAAAATTAGTATATGAAAACAATCTATGTCGGATTTAGTTTTAATTGTTAAACCTTATATTATAGATGAAATGAAATATAAATTTGAAGGATATCTTTAACTTGATACTAAAAATTAAAGTCCTACTTGAAATTAGAGTATATGCAATAATATAGTTAGAAATATACTGTTTTATATAATAAAGTTTTGATTAACTCTTCGTCCACGATTTGGATAAGGGTTAGGTCGTAGATTAAAACTAAAGTAGAATACCCTGACAGGGGTATTGGGTAATATGCCTGGCTATACTAGTGAAAACGGTTAAACATTCGTTATCTGTTTATAGACCGTCGGTTAATTATATTAATCGCTACAGACTGGGTCACTGGTGGGTGGCTGAAATGCCGCTTAATGTACAGTCGGAAGTTCCTAATCTCTTTCTTTAGGGGCGTTCCTGGTCCCCACTTATCACTGCGTGATAAGTGGGGAAAGAAAGAGATTACACAAGGCTTTAAAGGATGTATATTAGAAAGATATAAGCTAAATATCGGGGATTAATATATTGATAAAGTACAGGGATACTATACAGATAAATTTAGGTTATAGTTTATCGGAACTTGGACAGCTTTCTTGGGTTATCAACATAGCCCAAAATGATTTAATATAAAAAGTTTAAATAATAATAAAA